CATTAATTATTATATCAGGTCCACTTATCATTTTTATAGCAAAAAAAGCAGAATTATAAATTATTATAAATGGTATCTAAATCAATCTTCTGAGATTTAGACGCATAAGATTCAGTAGGTTGTACAAATAATTTACAGTGGCATTCTTTTCTTTCACGCATTGAAATACAAGGACAAATCCAATAATTTAGTTCAATTTCAGCTTCTTCATTATGATAATTCCTACAAGGACATAATGGAACTTTGTAACGATCTTTATAGGTAGCTAACCCAGTAATAATTATAGAAGTTATTGATGGATCAAGAGAAAAAAATGTATTAGTTTGTTTAGCATATGTTTCTGCAAACTGTTGCATTGCTTTTATACAATCATAAAAGCTTTCACTTTTTTTTAAAGTCATAAAATAATTTAGATCTCACTAGAAAGTTTATTTGTTATTCCAATTTTTACTGCAAAATTTCTTAAAAAAGTAAATTACTAATTATGTTAATTAACTATCTCCCTTCAATTCTAGTACCTTTAGTCGGTTTAGTTTTTCCTGCGGTTGCTATGGGATTATTATTTATTTACATTGAAAAAGACACGATTGAATAGTTTTCTAGATCAATGGGACTGAATTTAGCCCCGTTGATCTAGAAAACTATTCAATCGTGTCTTTTTCAATGTAAATACTAAAGTGAAGATCCTAATCCAGAATAAGAACCAAAAATAAAAGTACCAACAACAACGATAACGCCTAATCCACCAACTAATGCTACTAACCAAAGTGGTATTCTTCCTGTTCCTGCCATGATATTTTTAACTCCTATATCCTTTCTTAATTCTTGATCTTATAAAACTTATAAAACTTATAAAAGATTTCTCCAAGATTTCTAGTTAAAGAAGTAACTAGAAAAAAGTACTGCTAGTATAAAAAATAATAATAAACCCCAGTATAATGAGGTACGACTGATTTCAACTTCTTGCTTATTAGGATTTGGACCCGTCATAAAATATACTCCTATCGTTGAATAAATTGCATTGATGTTATCGCACCTAAAAAAAATATTGCTGGCACAGCTAAACCATGAATAGCTAACCAGCGAAAAGTAAAAATAGGATAAGCTACTGGTTGATTTGTATTTCTAGTCACGTTTTTCTCCTAAACTACGTAGATATTTATTTTTTTTCTGAATTTAATAGATTATTTATAATCCTCTTGTGAAATCTTCAATTTCTTGCGTAACATTAAATCTATCATTTACTAATGGGACTTGTTGTCTATCTTGTGTAAAATATTCATTAGGTCTCGGAGTTCCAAAAACATCATAAGCTAGACCTGTACTTACAAATAACCAACCGGAAATAAATAAAGAAGGGATTGTAATACTATGAATAATCCAATAACGTACGCTTGTTATAATATCAGAAAAAGGACGTTCTCCTGTTGAACCACCAGACATTTTATATTATCTCCATTTAAATAAAAATATATTATACTGATTATAATTATCTAAATATAATTTAATTATTTCTCATTCCTCTTTAATAGTCTTATTAGCGGGCAGCGAGAATCGAACTCGCATCAATAGCTTGGAAGGCTATGGTTTTCCCACTAAACTATGCCCGCATCTATGCATTAATATAACACTATATATATATATATATATTAATTCTAAAGTAATAATAACCAAATATTAATTTAGAATTAGACACTAATTAGTCAATTTTAATTTTTTTCAAAAAATTAAATTCCTTCTAAATTAATATTCAAAAATCGTGCAAGTTCTGACGCCTCATCTTCTAAAATTTCTAAAGATCTTGGTTGCTCTACTGATGTTAATGGAATTTCACGTTGATCCTTAGTGCATAAATAAATTATTCGTTTAGGATTAAGACCCTCTTGAATATTTAACTTAATACTTTTAAGATTTCTAAATTGATAAACTAATAGTATTTTGCGATTTTTACCTGGAAAACCTCGCCGTACTATACGGACTAACTCGTTTTCTCTATCAAATTCATTATATCCACTTCCTACATCCCAAAAAATGGTAAGGGCTATATAGAAACTTAAACCTATAGCAATAACTCCATAAAAAGTCATAACTACACCTTGCGGTAAAAAAGATAATTGTTGGGAATTAATAAAACTTATTAAATTTTTCTGAAAATAACTTGAAATCCCTGCAAGTAAAAAGCCTAATCCACCTAGAAATAAAATAATTGTCCAAAAATAATTACTAAAACGTCTTGACCCTACAACGATATCACGTTTTAATAAACTCTCTATATCTTTACTACTCATGTTTTATTACCGAACATTATTAAAAGTATTAAAATTCTAGACTAAAATTTTAAATTTAATTTAACTTTTTCAAAAATGATTAAAATTAAAAGTTAGGTTTAAACTAAATTAACTTAATTCCTTTTAAACCTAAAAATAAACCAGAGGCTAATACAAATGCAATACTTAATAATAAAATATAGTCAATTAAAATACTCATTTTTACACTTATTAAAAACTATGAAAACAATATAATATATACTATTATATATCTAAAGTAAAAATATATTAAATTTAATTCTTTTCAACAATAGAATAATTTATTCTCTTTCAATCTTTAATTATTTTCTTTTAAAAATATACAATTATTATTATATTAATAACTTCTTAACAAATTAATTATGACAAGTTTTATTAAACCTTATAATGATGATCCTTCTGTTGGACATTTATCAACTCCTATAACTTCGTCAGCAGCAACAAAAGCCTATCTAACTAGTTTACCTGCTTATAGAAAAGGATTATCCCCACTTTTAAGAGGTTTAGAAATTGGTATGGCACACGGGTATTTATTATTAGGACCTTTTGAAAAATTAGGACCATTGAGAAACTCTGAATTAGCGCCTTTAATAGGATTTTTATCTTCCGTAGGATTAATCACTATATTAACAGTTTGTCTAGCAATGTATGGAAAAGTTACATTTGATGATTCTCATTCGACAAATACGATTGAATTATTAACAAGTAAAAATTGGAAACAATTTACTTCAGGATTTTTCATTGGATCATTTGGAGGAGTTAGTTTTGCGTATTTAATACTTCTTAATTTAAACTATTAATATGTGTTAATGTTTTATAGATATTTAAAAATATCTGTAAAACATTAATACATATTAATAATTTATTTATACTTTCAAAATTTGTTTTTTCTCAAAAAACAACAAAAAGTATAAAAGTTTTTAAATAAAGGAGAATGATAACTTTTCTTGTTCATGATTATAGAAATACGTTTGTTAATACGCTGACTATTGACGATTACTGAATGAATACGTTCAGACAATAATTCATCTTTTACCGATAGAATAGATACAAATGAAACACCCAAACCTGCTTGTACTCCTCTTATAATTGCTTCCGTAGAATTAAGTTCGAATTTTGTTTTTAAATTTTCAACTTTAATATTATATTTTTGCAAAATTTTATTTAAAATTTTTCTTTCCATTAAATCTCGATTTAACCCAATAAAATCTAATTTATAAAGCTCTTCCAAAGTTATAACACTCGGTGTTTTTAATTGATAAGTTTTTGGAAGAATCAATACTATTTCTTCATTAAGATACGGTATAATATAAATATAATTCATTACTTGATAGGGTATTTCTTCTTCCACTACAATTCCTATATCTACTTTCCCATGAAATACATCCCAAGATATTGAATGGGTTGCTCCAATTTCTAAGGTTAAACACGCATATGAGTAAGCTTTACAAAATAACCTAATAATTTTTGGTAATAAGTATATCCCGATAGATTCATTTGACCCAATAATTAAACTAATTTTTCTTAATACTTTAATGTACTTAATAGAGTGATTTGCTTCATGATATAATTGTAATATTTTAGTTGAATACTTTACTAATAAATGGCCAATTATAGTAAAATATATTTGTTTTTTATTTCTTTCTAAGATTGGAGAAGCAATTTTAGACTCCAAACTTTGGATTTTTAAACTTAAGGCGGGTTGGGATAGGTACAATTTTTTTGCAGCATCTTTTATGCTCTTTTCATTTTTTATTGCTCGCAAAACATTTAATTGCTCCATGTTAAACAAAAAATCTTTCATCTTATTTTATTTTACATTCTTCTCTTTAGGTATATAAATTTAATAAAATTTTTTATCTTTTATATTGTTAGAACTAAATAACTAATTTAAATTTGAAAAATTTATTTTTATGAATTTGACAATGTGAAAGTAATCTTTTAATATATTTGGAAGTTTTCTAAATTCAATTAGAAATTATTACTTATAATTAAAGATAAACAAAAACAAACTGCCTATATTTACAGTTAAATTTTAATCTAGAGGAAAACTGAACGAATAAAAATAGAATTATATTAGAGAAAAAATTATTATCATCTATAATTTATTTTATATGAAAGATATATTTTAGAGTGAAATTATTATATTTTTAATTAATTATACCTAGAGCAGTATGGATTTACGTCTTATCTTTGTTTTTTTACCCGTATTAGCCGCAGCATCTTGGGCATTATATAATATTGGTAGGTTAGCATTACAACAATTTAATAAAATAGCTTCACGTTAAAGCAAATTAAAAACTCAAACTATTTAGAGGGCAAAAAGTATGAATATAACTAATCTTCATAATTTTTGCTACTAATTAATATAAGTAAATTACCAAAAAACTATAGAAAAAAAATAATTTTTTCTATTTATCATATACCAAATTGTAGCTTATTTAATTACTACTTATACTTATTTAGAAAGAAAAGTTCCATGGCGGTCCCTAAAAAAAGACGATCGAAATCAAAAGGTAAAATTAAACTAGCAGTATGGAAAGGAAAAAGTCGTAAAATGGCTGATTGGGCTTTGTCATTAGCTAAATCTATTCTAAATGAAGAATCAAAATTTATCTTTAATAAAAAAGGAGTAGGGAAGAAAAAAACAACTATGGATATTAAAGAGGTTGATAATCTTGAATAAAGGAGATAATTTACTATACATTAAACTAATCGTATCCTCTATCGATAGTGTATAGTAATCTTTATAGGTCTTGATTTTCTTTACGAACGTGGCGGAATTGGCAGACGCGCTAGATTTAGGTTCTAGTAAGGTTTCTTGTGAGAGTTCAAGTCTCTCCGTTCGTAAACCTTTAACTATTTTTAAGTATATTACACAATATTTATATAAGAAATTCAATAATCTTTTATAACTTTCAAAATAAAGAATAAATATTACATCAAAAAAGATAAAGAGCCTCTTCAATAAGTTAAAAAATTATAAGAGTCCCAGAATTATATTCAAAAGATAAAATATTTCCTTATCTCTAAAATTAAATAGGTAGAATTTTTAATTTTATAATTAAAAATTCTAATTATTGACAAACCATCCATAGCTATGTAAACCCTGTCCTAAAAAATTAACTCCAAGATAACAGATCCAAACAACAAAAAACGCGATGCTAGCTAAAAAAGCTGGACCCTTTCCAGTTACACCCACTATTAATCTCAAATGTAAATACGCAGCAAAGATTAGCCAAGTAATTAACGCCCAAGTTTCCTTCGGATCCCAACTCCAATAAGCGCCCCAAGCTTCATTAGCCCATACAGCCCCAGCTATAATACCAATTGTTAAAAAAGGAAAGCCTAAACTTATTGTCCGCGAACTCCATTTATCAAGTTGAGATAAAAAATTAGTTCGAGCAGATTCAGCAAAAGCTTCTTGTTCTAGAAATATATTGTTTAAACTTATAATTTCAGGGCATGCATATGCTGATTGTATAGATGATCGTATTTTATAATCTTCCCTAGTTAAAGTTATTCCTTTGGCAAGGTTTACTAATCCCCTCATAAATTCTTGATAATCAAAGTATCTTTTCTCGAATGGCCTTATAGTACATTTAAATACTAAGAAAGTTACTAGATAAACAATAGAAAAAGCAGATCCAATAAGTAAAATAGCATAACTTAACATCATTAAACTCACATGCATCATTAACCAATTTGATTGTAAAGCAGGTACTAATGCCCCTGCTTTTTGCATTTCAAGTGGTAGAGTTAATTCTGCGAAACCACTAATTAGTAAAACGATTGGTAAAACAATTCCGCCAAATATTGGACTTTTAGCTTTTGACTCTAACAACTGATAAGAAAATAGAAGTATAAAAGATAAAAATAATAGCGATTCATATAAATTACTTAAAGGAAAATATCCATACTCGATCCAACGAATTAATAAAAAAAGGAAAATATTTAAAGTAGCAAAACGTGAGGTTATTTCCCCAATTCGATTAAAAATCGTTACAAATTTAAAATTTAATTGAAACCAATATAGGGCTGTTGATATAAATACTAAAATAAAAAGAATATTATTCAATAAATTAAAATAATTCTCTGAGAACATTATTAAACTCCTAAAGTCATAAAAAATATACTATAAAGTATACTTCATTTGTTTATAAAATTGAAACAATAAAACAATTTAGTTATTAGTATATCTTTAGTATAGATTATATGTCTATCTTCGTTTTTGTATTATTATGGATAGTTAATTACCTTTATCTTTTTAGATTACAGATCGAAAGTTAACTCTGAACTATAATATAAAACATACTAAACTTTTCTAACTTAGAATTTTAAAAATTATTTTTTTGAAGTATCTCATTTATATAAATTAGTATCTCTTAAGAGTAGCTAATATGAATATTCCTTTATTTATTTATTTAGTTTATAGAACATAAAAATTAGGAGTTAAAAATGAAACTAGCGGTTTATGGGAAGGGTGGAATAGGAAAATCTACAACAAGTTGTAATATCTCAGTTGCTTTATGTAGAAGAGGAAAAAGTGTTTTACAAATTGGTTGTGATCCTAAACATGATAGTACTTTTACTTTAACAGGATTCCTAATTCCTACAATAATTGATACATTACAAGCGAAAGACTATCATTATGAAGATATTTGGCCGGAAGATGTTATTTATCAAGGTTATGGCGGCGTTGATTGTGTAGAAGCTGGAGGTCCCCCAGCAGGGGCTGGTTGTGGGGGTTATGTCGTTGGTGAAACTGTAAAACTTTTGAAAGAATTGAATGCATTTGATGAATACGACATTATTTTATTTGATGTTTTAGGTGATGTTGTTTGTGGTGGATTTGCTGCGCCATTAAATTACGCAGATTATTGTTTAATAGTTACAGATAATGGTTTTGATGCTTTATTTGCTGCTAATCGAATCGCCGCTTCTGTAAGAGAAAAAGCTAGAACCCACTCATTAAGACTTGCGGGACTTATTGGAAATCGAACGGCTACACGGGATCTAATTGATAAGTATATCAATGTAGTTGCAATGCCTGTTCTTGAGGTGTTACCGCTTATTGAAGATATTAGAGTTTCTAGAGTAAAAGGTAAAACTTTATTTGAAATGACTGAGACAGATAATTCTTTATATTATATTTGTGAATATTATTTAAACATTGCAGATCAACTTATAGCTACTCCTGAAGGAGTTGTCCCAAAAGAATCTGCAGATAGAGAATTATTTAGTCTATTATCAGATTTTTACTTAAATCCAACTGAGCATAAAACTTCTCTATCTCAATTTGATGATAGTACTTTAGAAAATGATTTAAATGAAGTTTTTTCGATTTAATTAAAAAAATAACTTTTTATTTATAAAATCTAGATGAATATTAAACAATTTATTAATAATGTGAATTTAAAAGAAAAACTAACTTTTAATTGTGAAACTGGTAATTATCATACATTTTGCCCCATAAGTTGTGTAGCCTGGTTATATCAAAAAATTGAAGATAGTTTTTTTTTAGTTATTGGTACAAAAACATGTGGTTATTTTTTACAAAATGCATTAGGTGTTATGATTTTTGCTGAACCTCGTTATGCTATGGCAGAATTAGAAGAAGGGGATATATCAGCACAATTAAATGATTATGAAGAATTAAAAAGATTGTGTCTACAGATAAAACGAGACCGAAACCCCAGTGTAATTTTTTGGATTGGTACATGCACAACAGAAATAATAAAAATGGATTTAGAGGGAATCGCCCCTAAGTTAGAAGCTGAAATAAATTTACCTATTATAGTAGCACGTGCAAATGGCCTTGATTATGCTTTCACTCAAGGGGAGGATACAGTATTAGCAGCATTGGCACAACGACCAAATTTAAAGCAATCAGAGGGTTTACAAAAACAAGAAATAAACAATCGTGATTATGTTGAACATTTGCCACTTATTTTATTTGGTTCAATACCTGATCCAGTTGTTAATCAACTTACTCTAGAATTAAAAAAACAAGGAATTCATGTCTCAGGTTGGTTACCTTCCAGACGTTATATGGAATTACCTCAAATTTATGAAGGAAATTATGTTTGTGGAGTAAATCCGTATTTAAGTCGAACAGCTACAACATTAATGAGAAGGAGAAAATGTAAGTTAATTGGTGCACCGTTCCCTATTGGGCCTGATGGGACTAGAGCCTGGTTAGAAAAAATATGTACAATTTTAAAAATTCAACCCATTGGCTTAAAAGAAAGAGAAAATGAAATATGGAATAAAATGTTTAATTATATTAGCTTAATTAAGGGAAAAAGTGTTTTCTTTATGGGTGATAATTTATTGGAAATATCATTAGCACGTTTTTTACTCCGAGCAGGAATGATTGTATTTGAAATTGGTATTCCATATATGGATAAGCGATATCAAGGAGCTGAATTAGAGTTATTACAAAAAACCTGTAAAGAAAAGAACGTTCCACTCCCTATTATTATCGAAAAGCCCGATAACTACAATCAAGTCGATCGAATTCGTGATATCAAACCTGATTTAGTGATAACTGGTATGGCGCATGCGAACCCACTAGAGGCAAGAGGTATAAATACAAAATGGTCGGTTGAATTTACGTTTGCACAAATACATGGTTTTACCAATGCCATTGAAATCTTAGAATTAGTTACTCGACCACTTCGTCGTAATCAGAAACTACAAAAAATAAGTTCACAGCAATATACTGATCGACGATAGTTTGGCTATAACTTTATTTTATCCTTTTTTGCAATACGGAAGTAATGAAAAATTAATTATCGACTATAATATTTGTATATCTTGTTATTTTTATATTAAAATATATTAGGAGTTAGTTTCTAATATAAAAAATTTATTTTCCATTAAAACTATATCGTTTACTTATATCTAAAATATAATGGTTCATATGTCTTTAAAAAAATCATTATTAATTGTTTTTTTAACTCTAAGTCTACCGTTAACTGTATTTGCAGATGTAGCAGGTTTAACAAAATGTAGTGAATCTTCAACATTTAATAACAGATTAGAATCCAGTGTTAGGAAATTAGAATCTCGAGTTAAAAAATATGAAATGGGCTCTCCCCCGGCTCTAGCTTTAGAACAGCAAATAAATAGAACTAAGCAGAGATTTGATCGTTATTCTAATTCAGAATTGTTATGTGGAAAAGATGGTTTACCTCACCTTATAACAGATGGAAGATGGGATCATGCGGTTGAATTTATAATTCCAGGAGTGATGTTCATATATATTAGTGGTTGGATTGGTTGGGTGGGCCGTAGTTATATAAATAACGTTAGTACTACTTCAAACCCAACGGAAAAAGAAATTATTATCGATGTACCATTAGCCATAAAAATAATGTCATCGGGCTTCATTTGGCCAATTTCGGCATGGCAGGAATTTGCTAGTGGGAGTTTTTTAGCTTCAGATTCTGAAATTACTGTTTCTCCTAGATAAGGATAAGAAAATTTTATTATTTGATAACTTAAAAAAATTTAAATATTATGGAAAACTTTTTAAAATACCTTTCAACGGCTCCTGTTTTACTTGCAGTTTGGATGACTTTTACTGCTGGATTTATTATTGAAGCTAATAGATTTTATCCTGATGCATTAACATTCCCCGTTTTTTAATCAAAAAAACTCAAATTATACAATTCTATAGATAATATAACTTATTTATATATTTATATCTACACAGTAGATATAAATAAAAATATTGATATTTTTATAAACTAGAAATTCATAAAATATGGTAAATATAAATATTATGTCTAATTTTCCTAGTAATTTAAATTTTACAAATCTTTTCACTGAAAATACATTTAGAGAAACTAATGCCAACGTTAGTTGTCAATCTATTATTAATACAACAAGAAAAATACAATCTTGTGATATTTATGGAAAATATAAAAACTACTGTAATTTAAAAAATTCTGCCAAAGTGTATAAGAGATTAAATAATGTCAAAATATATCTTTTAGCAAAATCTTTTGAGGTTAACCATAAAGACTTTAATTCCCTCATCCCAATTAGTACATTAGATGATTTGTCAAATTCTGGCTATGCAAAAACTTTGACATCACGAGTAGGTATTTTCCAAATGAAAACTAAATTAGACCTTAAAAATAAGCTATTTAATGAAAGTATGCCTGGTAATCAGCCTTTTTTACTTACACATACAATTATGTGTGATGCAGATCTTGATGGTATACCGATTATGTCTTTAGATGATTTAAAAATCACTCGAGAACTCGGGTTATATGAAAAAGAGTTATTAGAAAATGATAGTTTAAAATTTCAGGCACAATTTATTATTGATAATAATAGTATCGAAAGAATAATTCGTTATCCTATATACCAAGATCCAGAAGTAAACAATTATATATTTCTTGATAACAATATTTTTATAAATGTTCAATCTTATTATGTAGATTCTGAGGATCCAGTAGATAATGATGAAAAAACGTTTTTAGATCAATTAAAAGATTTTAATCTAGTTAATTTATTGAAAAAAGAAAAAAAAATATTTTTCTTTTTAGACAATGAGAATCTATTTCATAATAACAAGGATGAATTATTAAATAAAAATATTATTCCCATTTTTTCTAATTTAGAAGATGCTCAAGATTTATTAATAACTATTATTGAAGAAACCTTAGAACCTTATAAAAAATCTAACTCTACTCTTATCACAGATGTGGATTATATTGATGATTCTTTTAATTTTAAAGAGAGGGTAATTTATTATAACAAAAGGATACAAAATATAAGAAATTGGTTGATAAAACATAGAATAATAAAATATAAGGTTACATTAGACGACAATTATGAAAATTATTCAAATAATAGAAATGAGCAAATATATATTAATGAATTTGATCAAGTATTATTTAGTATAATAGGGAACACGAAAATTGTCTCTATGGGATTAGGAGATTTCTTATATTTTTGGAATAATAGAAATATTATGAGTGGAGAGGTATTATCTATACCGTCATCCAATGAGTTTCAAAAAGCCCATCCATTATTATCGATCAGGCAGAAAAAATCTAAAGATCGATTTTATGAGTACCAAAAAGAATTTCAAAATATAAATACAGAAATTATACCTTATTATCGATATGAAATAAACAATAGTAATAATAATTCTTAAAGTTTCTTTTCTCTCTAAAAAAGAGAGAAAATGAACCTTAAAATTTTAATTCTGCTGCTTGAACTTTCTCAAATTGTTTCTTTTTAATGACAAAAACGATCTGTGTAAATAAAACAGAAAAAGCAAAAACAATAAAACCAATTACTCGATTAGGATCTTGTAAAACAATTTCTATATCTGTTTGTCCGAAACCACCAACGTTAGGATCTTTCGTTAGAGGTTGATCTAATTTAATATTATCTTTTTTTGAAACGATCAATGATAGACCTTTTGGTATAGTTTGTTTTAGTTCTTGACCATTCGAATTTACTATTATAATTAACGTATCCCCCTTATCTAGAGTTTGAATTTCTGTTATTTCTCCTTCAAAAGAAGATGTTACTACATTATTATTACTTTTCTCACCGGTAGGATAAATTTGGCCACGACCCCGATTTGCACCAACATAGATTGGATATTTTAAAAAGTTAACTTTTTTATTAGTAGTAGGGTCAGGTGCTAGAATTGGAAAATTAATTTCTTTATGAAGATCACCTGAAATTGGACCAACAACTAATATATTATCTTGATTTGAGCTATAAGGTGAAATATAAACCCCTTTATTTTTTTGCTGAATTTCTTTTGAGATTAAATTGCTTGGAGCTAATTTAAAACCTTCTGGTAAAATAACAACAGCACCTACATTTAAGCCACTTAATTGTCCGTTACCCAAAATTTGCTTTGCTTCTTTAGGATATGGAATTTTAACCGCAGCTTCAAAAACTTTATTGGGAAGAATTGCTTTAGGTGATTCTATTTGTATAGGTTTTTCTGCTAAGTGACAATTTGCACAAGCTAGTCTACCATTCGCTGCACGTGGATTTGCGTAGGCTTGTTGAGCATAAATAGGATATGCTTGCGAATCTCTACAAGAAAACGTAAAATTAATAGAGATAAACATAAAGCTTATTAGAAGAATTTTCATTATTTTTTTCAAAATTTTCATATTCAAACTCAGTAAAGTAAAAGTTTAATAAATAGCACTCCTTTATATAAAGGTAATAATAATAATTAGAGTAATTTAGAGAAGCTATACTTTTTTAGCTTGCTTTTTTATTAAATTAATAGAAATAATACTTCCAAGAAAATATAATAAAAATAATGCGCTAGACAATAATAATTGTGTTATCGGATCCGCAGACGGTGTTAATATAGCTCCTAAGATTGTAGAAAAAAGTATCATTGGTCGCCAATAATTAAACATCTTTATTGGATCCACCATTTTAAACAAACTTAAAATAATTTGAACAATTGGAACTTGAAAAACTAATCCAGTACTAAAAAATAACGCTGAGACAAAAGTAAAATATTGATTAAATGACCACAATGGTTCAATAACTTCTGAACCATAAAAAATAAAGAAATTTAAAGCAGCAGGAATCAATAAAAAATAAGAAAATAATAACCCTAACAAAAATAAAAAAAGAGAACTCAGCAATAACCAAAATATACTTTTTCGTTCATTTTTATTTAAGGCGGGGCGGAAAAATAATAATAACTGACTTAATACTAAAGGTGTAGAAAATAAAATTCCTAGAGAAAAAGATATGATTAATGTTGAAAGAAAATACTCTCCAGGTGATAATTGAAAAAATTGTATTTTTGTAACTGGATCTTCTAAAATTTTAACTATTAGTTTTACGTTATAAAATGTAATAGAAGTAAAAATACATAAAAAAGTTAAAATATAGAAAATTCGATGCCTTAATTCATCCAAATGTTCATTAAAGTATAATTCTGTATCTGAACGTGAGGAAGAAGTAAAGTTAATCAAATTGGAATAAAATTTAAATTTTAGTAAATTCGTATTTTTTTTCATAAGTCATCATTAATACTAAGGATTTATGATCCTATAAATTGAAAAGCCTGTAGTCTTGACGAAGCTATTTTCATTTCTTGAGACGCATCAATTTTTTCTTTTGTACTTTTAGCTAAATCTAAATTTTTGGTTGCTTGATTTAATAGTTCTTTTGCTTGAGAATAATCTTGCTTTGTCATCTCCTCTACTCCACTAATTAAAGCCACAACTTCATCATTTTTAATCACAGCAAAACCTCCTAAGACAATAATTGGTGTCCATGATGAATTTACTTTAATCCTTAGAATTCCTATTTCTAACGCGGTAATTAAAGGAGCATGACCTTTAAGTATACCTAATTGACCAGTAAGACTTGGTAAAACTACTTCATCGACTCTAGTATCCCAAATTAATCCATCTGGAGCGATAAGACGAATATTTAAACTCATTGAAAAATTTCCTAATTAATTATTTAAAGTTTTTGCTTTTGATATAGCTTCATTGATATCACCGACTAAATAGAAGGCTTGTTCAGGTAAATCATCTAATTGCCCTCCTAAAATCATATTAAAACCTTTGATTGTACTTTCTAAATCAACATATTTTCCAGGTGAACCTGTAAAAACTTCTGCAACAAAAAAAGGTTGAGATAAGAAACGTTCAATTTTTCTTGCGCGATCTACTACTAAACGATCTTCTTCTGATAATTCATCAATACCTAAAATAGCAATAATATCTTGTAATTCTTTATAGCGTTGTAAAGTTTCTTTTACCAATTGTGCCGTTTTATAATGCTCCTCACCTACAATTAAAGGTTGCAACATAGTTGACGTTGAGTCTAATGGATCTACTGCGGGGTAAATTCCTTTTGCAGCTAATCCTCTTGATAATACGGTTGTTGCATCTAAATGAGCAAAAGTCGTTGCTGGAGCTGGATCAGTTAAGTCGTCTGCAGGAACATAAACTGCTTGAATAGAAGTAATTGATCCTTGGTTAGTCGAAGTTATTCGTTCTTGTAAAGCCCCCATTTCAGTACCTAAGGTTGGTTGATACCCTACAGCAGATGGCATACGACCTAATAGAGCGGAAACTTCAGAACCAGCTTGAACAAATCTAAAAATATTATCTATAAATAACAAAACATCTTGCTTATTAATATCGCGAAAATATTCAGCCATTGTCAAGGCAGTTAATCCGACACGCATACGGGCTCCCGGTGGCTCATTCATTTGACCGTAGACCAATGCAACTTTAGATTCTAGTAAATTTGTTTCATTAATTACCCCAGATTCTTTCATTTCCATATATAAATCATTACCTTCACGAGTTCTTTCACCCACGCCACCAAAAACTGATACTCCACCATGAGCTTTAGCAATATTATTAATTAATTCCATAATTAATACTGTTTTACCCACTCCAGCACCACCAAATAACCCAATTTTCCCCCCTCGACGATATGGCGCTAATAAATCAACTACCTTAATACCAGTTTCAAATATAGCAGGCTTGGTCTCAAGATCTGTGAATGATGGTGCAGGACGATGAATTGGTAATGTTTCATTACCCGATGTATCCCCTAAATTATCAATAGGTTGCCCTAGAACATTAAAAATTCGACCGAGAGTTGTTTTTCCAACCGGAACAGAAATTGGAGCCTGAGTATCATAAACAGTAACACCTCTTTGTAATCCATCAGTAGCACTCATCGCAATAGCACGTACTCTATTGTCACCTAATAATTGCTGTACTTCGCAAATGATAGGACCATCCTTTCCTTCTACTTCAAGAGCATTATAAATTTTTGGTAAAATACCTGAAGAAAAAACTGCATCAATAACTGGACCAATAACTTGTGTGATACATCCAATATTATTTTTTTCCATAACTATATTTTTCATAGGATATTAAATAATAATGAAATCTAGTCAAGGGGGTTTCTAATTTTGAAATAAATTTATTTTTATTTTCTTCTTTAATAAATAAAGAATTTAAAAACTCTTTGACTAAATTATCCAAAGTAAAAAACTAATGAATTTCTATTAAAAACTTAATAGCATACTTTCAATTTAACTTATAAAACAATAGTTTCATAAGTTAAGTTGAAAATCGACCTGTTGTACGTAGCCAGTTTTGAGCTTCAATATAATTATTTGGTGCTAAATTAATCGCTTGTTTCCAATATTCTGCTGCTTTATTAAAAAGTAGTTTAGCAACATCAATATTTTGTTTTTCAGAGGCCTTTACACCTTGATAATGATATATTACAGCAATATTATTTAAAGCTTGTGGTAAATTTTGATTCAGTTCTAAGGCCTTGTGATAATACTCTAAAGCTTTTAAATATTCTCCATTACTGGAATATATTAAGCCAATATTATATAAAATGAAACTACGATCATAAGGATCTTCTTCTAATTGTAAAGCTTCATAATAGTTTTCTAAAGCTTCAGCATATTCTCCTTCTGATTGTGCAGACATACCATCCTTATAATAAAAAAAAGCTTCTTTTTCTTCTTTACTCGCAGGAAAAACTTTTAATATAATATCAGCAACAATTGTAAAAGTTTTATCAATAAAATTATCATTTCTTTGTGAACGGCTCATAATATTTTTTACTCTTTGGATAAAAAAAGGTTGTTTCTAATCTTCTAATGATGTTACAAAAGGTAGTAAATTCAAGGAACGAGCTGTTTTGATAGCTCGTGACAATTGTCTTTGTTGCTTTAAGGTTAATTCTGTTGAACGACGAGATTTAATTTTACCATGTTCAGTTAAAAATGAAACTAAAATATCAACTTGTTTATAATCAATTTTTTCGTTTGGTTTAAGTTTATAATTGTTACGTTTTGTTTTTGATGACAAATTATTAAACATTTTATTTTCCTTATTTTATCTCTTTGTATATTGTATGGATATTACAATTAGGGCAAAATTTCTTTAGTTCTAACCGATCAGGAGTATTTCTACGATTTTTCGTTGTTGTATAACTAAGTTTTTTTGTACTTAATCTAGCATTGGACATCTTACTGCCAATATTTTTTTTTTCTTCATTATTTTTTCCAATTGATTTACAAGTTGTGCATCTTAATGTTATAATAATTCTAGTCCCTTTATTTTTTGCCATAAATTAATTGTAGTAATAATAATAATTATTGTATAATAATTATTATACAATAATTATTATTATTACTAAAAAAAGGAATAAATCTGTTATATCACATAAATTTTAATATAAATTTTGAAAGTTGCAATATATTAGAGTATAATAGTTTCTTAGAATCTAAAAAAAAAAACTATTTTTGTGGTATCTCAACAAATCATATATAATTAATTAATACTAGGTTAGGAGACAATAGTATGTTTGAACGATTTACAGAAAGAGCACTACAAGTAATTATGATGTCGCAAGAAGAGTCACGACGTTTAGGTCATAATTTTGTAGGAACAGAACAAATACTTTTAGGTCTATTAGGAGAAGGTTGTGGTGTAGCGATTAACGCTGTCAGAGAATACGGAATTACTATTAGAAAGGTAAGAATGGAAGTAGAGCGTCTAATAGGTAAAGGTACAGGATTCGTAGCAATTGAAATACCCTTCACCCCCAGGGCTAAAAAAATATTAGAAATGTCAATAAAACAATCTAAAGACTTAAATCATAGTTATATTAATACGGAGCATATTTTTTTAGCTCTTTTAAATGATACTGATGGTATCTGTGCAAAAGTTCTACAAAATCTTGGTGCTAATATTCCTCGTATTAAAGCTTATGTTTTAAATGAATTAGATCAAAATCATGAAGCAGGTTCAAAAGTATTAGCTAATGTTGGAGTAGGCGATCAAAATCAAACCAAAGATTTATTCCTTTTCGATGACTTAGATCGAGCATCATTAGCCACACCCAATCTTCTTGAATATACCACAGATTTAACCGAAGCAGCAGAAAGAGCAAAATTAGATCCTGTAGTTGGTAGACAAAATGAAATTGAGCGTGTAATACAAATTTTGTCTAGACGTCGTAAAAATAATCCCATTTTAATTGGTGAACCTGGAGTAGGTAAAACAGCTGTAGCTGAAGGTTTAGCACAAAGGATTATACAACGTGAAGTTCCAAGTGAATTACATGAATACAAAGTTTTTGTTTTGGATGTGACATTACTATTAGCCGGGACTAAATATAGAGGAGAGTTTGAAGAGCGCTTAAAACGGATTGTTCAAGAATTAAAAGAACAAAAAAATGTAGTTATTGTAATTGATGAAGTTCATACATTGGTAGGTGCTGGTGCAGCAGAAGGTGCATTAGATGCTGCCAATATATTAAAACCTGCTTTAGCACGTGGAGAATTACAATGCATTGGAGCTACAACAATTGATGAGTATAGACAACATATTGAAAAGGATCCAGCTCTAGAACGTCGTTTTCAACCTGTGTGGATTAATGAACCAAGCATTGAAGAAACTATAACGATCTTGAAAGGTTTACGTCTACGTTATGAACAACACCATAGATTAGAAATTACTAATGAGGCCTTAGTTGCCGCGGCAAATTTAGGTGCGCAATATATAGCTGATAGATTTCTACCTGATAAAGCAATTGATTTAATTGATGAGGGAAGTGCTAGAGTTAGATTAGTTAATTACCGTCTTCCAGAGGCTGCCTATATTCTTGACAAAGAATTACGAAATATTTTAGACGATAAAGATTTAGCCGTTCGAGAGCAAAGATTTGAAAAAGCCACTGAAATTCGTGATGATGAACTAAATTTACGCGCTCAAATGGGTGCGATTATTAAAGCACAAAAACGAGCCGTTCCTAAAGGTGTACTTGAAAGATTAAAGGTTGGAGCTCAAGATATTGCTTCAATCGTCGCATTATGGACTGGTGTACCAGTAACAAAAATTACAAAAGATGAAAATACAAGATTATTAGAGTTAGAGAATGTTCTTCATACAAGAGTAATTGGGCAAAAAGAAGCTGTATCGGCTGTAGCACGAGCTATCCGTAGGGCAAGAGTTGGGATGAGAAATATGAAACGACCTATTGCAAGCTTCTTTTTTTCAGGTCCCACAGGGGTAGGAAAAACTGAATTAACTAAAACTCTTGCTTCATTCTTTTTTGGAGCTGAAGATTCAATGGTCCGTTTAGATATGTCAGAATTTATGGAACGACATACTGTAGCTAAATTAATCGGATCTCCACCTGGTTACATTGGTTATAATGAAGGAGGACAATTAACTGAAGCTGTTCGACGTAAACCTTATACTGTTGTATTATTTGACGAAGTCGAAAAAGCACATCCAGATGTATTCAATTTGCTACTTCAAATACTTGAAGATGGTCGATTAACAGACTCTCAAGGTCGTGTTATTGATTTTAAGAATACAATTTTAATAATGACATCAAATTTAGGTTCTAAAGCAATTCAAAATAATGAAGCGAATTCACAAGGAATTGGATTTAGTGGGGAAACAAGTGATACAAGAAAAACAAAATATGCTCAATTATGTAATACCGTAGGAGAAAGTCTTAAGGCATTTTTTAAACCAGAGTTTTTAAATCGTATTGATGAAATTATTGTTTTTGAGCAATTAACAAAAAATAATATTAAAGAGATTGCTATCATTATGATCAATGATTTGGTTGAAAGAGTAAAGAATGAGAAAAATATTTCCTTATCTTTAACACCAAGAATGATGGAATTGTTGATCGAAGAAGGCTTTAACCCAACTTATGGTGCTAGACCTTTACGTCGAGCTATTGTAAAACTAGTTGAAGATAAAGTTTCACTTGAATATTTACGTTATAAAAAAGATAATATTGATGATGATGATGATCCAGTAGATATACTGGTAGATGTAGAATTTAACAAAGTTAAAGTTTCGATAACAAAAACTTTTAAAAAAGAAGAAGAGGAAAAACAAGAACAGAAACCTATACCAAAACAAGTAAAAAAATATAAACTTTCATTACCTAGGTATAAAGATAAAGAACCAGTTGACCCTAAAGGGACATTAGACCGTGATCAAAAAATACAAGAATCCATAATAATATAAATCAAGAAGAACTTATACTTATAAATAAACTTTTTAGAAAATTAGAAAAAGAATTGGGTCACCTGGGACTTGAACCCAGAGCTTTTCGGTTAAAAGCCGATTACTCTACCATTGAGTTAGCAACCCATTATTAAAATAAATTTGCTAAGCACAAATTATGCTTAGCAAATTTATTTTAATAAGCTAATCCCATACTACGTGTTGTCTCAGCCCCCAAATAAACACGAACACTTAAAAAATCAGTTGGACAAGCTGTTTCACAGCGCTTACAACCTACACAGTCTTCGGTACGAGGAGCAGAGGCAATTTGTCCTGCTTTACAGCCATCCCATGGAACCATTTCTAAAACATCAGTAGGGCAAGCGCGAACACATTGTGTACAACCGATACAAGTATCGTATATATTGACAGAATGTGACATATTTAATAATAGTAATAATTATTTTATTTAAAATTAAAAAATTAAAGAATCAATCAAGACTATTAAAAAAGAATTAATTCTATATTATAGGATAGTATAATCCGTTTTGATTTAAATTGTCAATATAAAAATCGAAATATGTAAAATAAACTTCATTAACAAATTTACAACGTTAATAGTTTGAAAATATAAAGTAAATATCTTCACTACAAAAGGAACAAACTTACACTAAACAAAAGCTATACTAATCAATAACAGGATATTAATAATTTAATTTAGAAAGTACCTGGGAAGAATAAAAATTATTTAATAAAAATTATTATGGTTGCAACTTTAGAAAGACGTGAAGAGAAAAGAGATTGGGGTACATTTGCTACATGGATTACTAGTACTGAAAACCGTTTATACATCGGTTGGTTTGGTTGTTTAATGATACCTACATTATTAACAGCAGCATCTTGCTACATTATCGCTTTTATCGCAGCACCTCCTGTGGATATTGATGGTATCCGTGAGCCTGTAGCTGGATCTTTATTATACGGAAACAACATCATTAGTGGTGCTGTTATACCTAGTTCAAACGCAATTGGTATTCACTTCTATCCTATTTGGGAAGCTTTATCAATCGAAGAGTGGCTATACAATGGTGGTCCTTACCAATTAGTAGTTTTCCATTTCTTAATTGGTGTTGCTTGTTGGATGGGTCGTGAATGGGAACTTAGCTACCGTTTAGGTATGCGTCCTTGGATTTTTGTAGCTTTTTCTGCTCCAGTAGCAGCAGCTTCTGCAGTATTTTTAGTTTACCCTATTGGTCAAGGTAGTTTCTCTGATGGTATGCCATTAGGTATTTCTGGTACTTTCAACTTCATGATTGTATTCCAAGCTGAGCACAACATCTTAATGCACCCATTCCATATGGCTGGTGTAGCTGGTGTATTTGGTGGTTCATTATTCAGTGCTATGCATGGTTCTTTAGTAACTTCAAGTTTAATTCGTGAAACAAGTGAAGTTGAGTCTGTAAACTATGGTTACAAATTTGGTCAAGAAGAAGAAACTTACAACATTGTTGCTGCACATGGTTACTTTGGTCGTTTAATCTTCCAATACGCTAGTTTCAACAACTCTCGTGCTTTACATTTCTTCCTTGCAGCATGGCCAGTAATTGCAATCTGGTTAACTGCATTAGGTGTAAGTACTATGGCATTTAACTTAAATGGGTTCAACTTTAACCAATCTGTTGTAGATAGCGAAGGTCGTGTAATTAACACATGGGCTGATATTATCAACCGTGCAGATTTAGGGATGGAAGTAATGCATGAACGTAACGCTCATAACTTCCCATTAGATTTAGCATCTAACGAAGTTTTACCTGTTGCTGTTTCTGCTCCTTCTATTGTTGGTTAATTTAGTAAATCTAATCTTTTTTGTTATACAAATTTCTAGAATTTGTTAATAGTTGATACGTTAGTCTCAACTATTAACTTTGATATCTCGATCTCGCCATTTCCTTAGAGAATCCAAACCCCTTATATTAATCTTTTTTACCATTAAATATTACTACCTTATAATAATAATAATGTAACATATATTTTATTTGTATTATTCTATATAATATACTATACTAAAGGTAAATGTTAATATAAGATATCTAATATATTAACATTTATCTTTAACTCTACTTTATTGGATATTATAGTTCAATACTAGTTTTATAATGTTATATAAATATAATAAAATATTAAATATGGAAAGTATATTACTAACAAAATTGCCAGACCTTTATGCAATTTATAGTCCAATTGTAGATATTTTACCAATTATTCCTGTTCTTTTTTTATTACTTGCCTTCCTTTGGCAAGCTTCAGTTGGTTTTAGATAAATTTTTAAACATGATATTAAAATTTTTATTAAAAAAAAATTCTAATATCATTATATATATAAATAAATATAGATTATGCTTGAGCCTCTTCTTTTTGGTATAGTATTAGGTCTAATTCCAGTTACTTTAATAGGTCTATTTGTTGCTGCTTTTTTACAATACCGACGTGGAAATAAACTTGGTTTATAAAACCTTTAATACTTTATAATTTTATAATAAAAATATTTTTTAATTATTACCTTTTATAAGTTTGATCAATTAACTATATATTATAATATATATATATATATATATATATATATTATAATAACTACCAACTCGCCTTTTTAACCCCAGGTAAAATACAATTAAGCGCCATCTCTCGAATCATATGTCTGCATAGACCAAAATCTCTATAGACCCCCCGAGGACGGCCAGTTCTCCAACATCTATTCCTTAGTCTTATTTTTGAACTATTTCGAGGTAATTTTTGTATTTTTCGGTTAATTTCCATTTGCTGAACAAAATTAGTAGTTTTCCTAAGTTCTAATAGAAGGAATTGACGCTTTTCTATATATCGAGAAACAAGTTTTTCTCTTTTTCTCTCTCTTTGAATCAGTGATTTTTTAGCCATAAAAATTTGGTTAATATATATTATAATATTTAATTAGATTTATTAAGATTAATAAATCTAATTAAATATTATAATATATATTAACCAAATTTTCCAGCTGTTGAAGCAATAACAAATGCAGCATATGTTAGAATATACCCAACGGTAAAGTGAATCAATCCCACTAACCTAGCTTGAACAATAGATAAAGCAACAGGTTTATCGCGCCAGCGAACTAAATTAGCTAGAGGCGTACGCTCATGAGCCCAAACTAAAGTTTCTATAAGCTCTTGCCAATATCCTCTCCACGAAATCAAAAACATAAAGCCTGTAGCCCAAATTAAATGACCAAATAAGAACATCCAGGCCCAGACGGATAAACTATTCATACCATAAGGATTATAACCATTAATTAATGGAGAAGAATTTAACCATAAATAGTCTCGTAACCATCCCATAATATAATTTGATGACTCATTAAATTGAGCTGTATTTCCTTGCCAAATAGTTACATGTTTCCAATGCCAATAGAAAGTAACCCAACCAATTGTATTTAACATCCAAAACATTGCTAAATAAAAAGCATCCCAAGCTGATATATCACAAGTACCACCACGACCTGGTCCATCACAGGGGAAACTATAACCAAAATCTTTTTTATCCGGCATTAATTTAGATCCACGTGCATCTAACGCTCCTTTAACTAAAATTAATGTAGTAACGTGTAAACCTAACGCAATTGCATGATGTATTAAAAAATCACCAGGACCAATCGTTAAAAACAAATCATTTTTCTCATTATTTATTGCTTCAATCCAACCTGGTAACCAAATTTCACTACCGGCCATACTAGCAGGACTTTCTTTCGAAGATAATAAAAGATCAAAACCATAAATAGCTTTTCCTGATGCAGCTTGAATGAATTGTGCAAACACAGGTTCGACTAATATTTGTTTCTCTGGTTGGCCAAATGCAACTACAGTATCATTATGAATATATAAACCTAAAGTATGAAAACCTAAAAATAAGCTTACCCAACTTAAATGAGAAATAATTGCCTCTTTATGCTCAAGCATTCTAGCCAAAACATTATCTTTATTTTGTTCTGGATCATAGTCTCGAACAAAGAAAATTGCTCCATGTGCAAAGGCTCCTACCATTAAAAACCCTGCTATATATTGATGATGTGTGTAAAGAGCTGCTTCAGTTGTAAAATCTTTGGCCATAAAAGCATAAGGTGGTATTGCGTACATATGTTGTGCTACTAATGAGGTTATAACACCTAAAGATGCTAACGCCAATCCTAATTGCATATGTAAAGAGTTCGTTATTGTGTCAAAAAGACCACGATGACCGGCACCTAATCTTCCTCCTGGTGGACGATGAGCGTCTAGAATTTCTTTCATATTATGACCAATCGCAAAATTTGTTCGATACATATGACCAGCAATTATAAATACAATTGCAATAGCAAGATGATGATGAGCAATATCAGTGAGCCAAAGTGATTGAGATTGTGGATGGAATCCCCCTAAAAAAGTTAAAATAGCTGTACCAGCTCCTATTTTTGTACCAAAAATATGTTCTATAGTATCTGGGTTTTGTGAATAGACATTCCAATTTCCATCAAAAAATGGTGTTAAACCTTCAGGATGAGGCAAAGTGCTCAGAAAATTATCCCAACCAATATTGATACCACGTGATTCCGGAATCGCTACATGAACTAAATGTCCTGTCCAAGCTAATGAACTAACTCCAAACAAACCTGTTAAATGGTGATTTAAACGTGATTCATTCGTTTTAAACCACGATAGGCTTGGAAGGAATTTTGGTTGTAAATGTAACCATCCAGCAAATAATAATAAACTAGATAAGGCTATTAGAAAAATGGAACCTAGATATAAGTCATTATTATTTCGCATACCAATAGTATACCACCAGTGATAAACACCTGAATAAGAAATATTTACTGGATAAAAAGCTCCTCCTTTTGTAAAAGCTTTCATTGCAAGTTCGCCAAAATGGGGATCCCAAATCGTATGAGCAATAGGTTTTACTTTTAATGGATTTAATGCCCATTGTTCAAAATTACCTTGCCAAGCAACGTGAAATAAATTACCTGATGTCCAAAGAAAAATAATTGCTAAATGACCAAAATGAGAAGCAAAAATTTTTTGATATAAATTTTCTTCAGTCATTCCATCATGTGTTTCAAAATCATGAGCTGTTGCAATTCCAAACCAAATTCTTCTCGTAGTCGGATCTTGTGCTAAAGCTTGGCTAAATTTTGGAAATTTAGTTACCATAAATATTTTACCTCATTAATTTTATCCTACAGAAATAATTCTTGCTAAAAAGAAAGACCAAGTGGTACCTATACCACCTAATAAATAATGTGCTAATCCTACTGCTCTACCTTGTGTAATACTTAACGCACGAGGTTGAATAGCTGGAGCAACTTTAATTTTGTTGTGTGCCCAAACTATTGATTCAATAAGTTCTTGCCAATACCCACGTCCACTAAATAAAAACATTAGACTAAACGCCCAAATAAAATGTGCTCCAAGAAATATTAAACCATAAGCAGATAATGCTGAACCATAAGATTGAATTACTTGTGAAGCTTGCGCCCATAAAAAATCTCTTAACCACCCATTGATTGTTAATGCACTTTGTGCGAAATTCCCTCCTGTAATATGAGAAACTGTTCCCGTTGGTGCTATAGAACCCCATATATCAGACTGCATTTTCCAACTAAAATGAAATATCACTACTGATATTGAATTATACATCCAGAATAAACCTAGAAATACATGATCCCAAGCGGAGACTTGACAAGTACCCCCTCTACCAGGTCCATCACAAGGAAAACGGAACCCTAGATTGGCTTTATCTGGTATTAATTTTGAACTACGAGCATATAATACGCCTTTTAATAAAATTAAAACTGTTACATGAATTGTAAAAGCATGAATATGATGAACCATAAAATCAGCAGTACCTAATTTCATTGGCATGATGGCGATTTTTGATCCAACTGAAACAATATCCCCTCCAAAAATATAACTTGCTGTCGTTAAGGCATTGGGCGCTGTATTGGTTGGTGCTATTAAATGTAAATTTTGAATTGTTTGCGCAAAAATTGGTTTTAACGGTATACCCGTATCTGAAAACATATCAGGAGCTCGGCCTAATGCTCTCATGGTATCATTATGTATGTATAAACCAAAACTATGAAATCCTAAAAAAATGCAAACCCAGTTTAAATGAGAAATAATAGAATCGCGGTGACGAACAACTCTATCTAATAAATTATTATAATTCTTTGCAGGATTGTAATCACGAACCATAAAAATAGCTCCATGCGCGGCACCACCGACAACGCAAAATCCACCAATCCACATATGATGTGTAAAGAGAGAAAGCTGAGTGGCATAATCTGTTGCGATATAAGGATAGGGTGGCATAGCGTACATGTGGTGTGCAACTATAATGCTTAATGACCCAATCATAGCTAAATTAATAGCTAATTGAGCATGCCAAGAAGTTGTTAAAATTTCATAGAGACCAGTATGACCAGCCCCTGTGAAAGGTCCTTTATGAGCTTCTAAAATTTCTTTCATACTGTGACCTATTCCCCAATTTGTACGATACATGTGTCCAGCAACAATAAATAATACAGCTAACGCTAAATGATGATGAGCAGTATCACTTAACCATAATCCGCCAGTAACAGGGTTTAATCCACCTTTAAAAGTTAGAAAATCTGAATATTCACTCCAATTAAATGAAAAAAAAGGTACTAGACCTTGTTTAAAACTCGGATATAATTGTCCAATTAACTCTCTATTAATAAGAAATTCATAAGGTAAAGGAATTTCTTGTGAAGCTACACCAGCATCTAATAATTTATTAATAGGTAATGCTATATGGATTTGATGACCAGACCAGGCAAGACAGCCTAATCCTAATAACCCTGATAAATGATGATTTAACATTGATTCCGCATTTTGAAACCATTCTAATTTTGGGGCAGCTTTATGATAGTGAAACCAACCCCCAAATAACATTAAACCGGACATTATTAAACCTCCAATTGCTGTCCAATATAATTCAATTTCACTTGTTATACCTTCAGCACGCCATAATTGAAAGAATCCCGATGTTATTTGAACACCCTGGAAATTTCCACCAACATCTCCATTTAAAATTTCTTGCCCAACAATAGGCCAAACTACTTGAGCACTAGGTTTAATAGCAGTAGGATTATTTAACCACGCTAAGTAATTTGAGAAATAAGCACCATGAAAATGCATTCCACTTATCCACAAAAATATTATAGCTAATTGTCCAAAATGCGCACTAAAGATTTTTCTTGAAACTTCTTCTAAAGATTTTGTTTGACTATCAAAATCATGAGCATCAGCATGTAAATTCCAAATCCAAGTTGTTGTTTTTGGACCTTTTGATAGTGTACGTGAAAAATGTCCTGGTTTAGCCCATTTTTCAAAACTAGTAGTATTAATATTCTCACGATCAACTAAAACTTTAACTTTTGTTTCTTTCTTTTTGGAGTTCATTTAATTTTTCCTCTTTGGAAACATAAAGATAGGAAACGCTCAAATTTTATTAAATAATTTTCCTTAAATAAAATTATTTAGAATTGAGTTTTCACTACTTTATTATAATGAATTTCAAAAAAAAAAGAAACTTAATAAAACTAAAAACTATTACTAATAAAATATTTATAGTCAATTGTTAATTGACTATTAAATTTCTTATATAACTTACCCCCAAGGGAATTCGAATCCCTGTTTTCTCCGTGAAAAGGAGATGTCCTAGGCCTCTAGACGATGGGGGCTTAAGAAAAACTTTATTTTTATTTTATATAAGATCTATAGATTTGTCAAATTTACAGAAAATAAAAATCTCAATGCTTCTATAAACTCCTAAATATATAACTCAACTTATCTTTCTCTTGTATAATTGAAAGAAAAAGATTATACAAGATGAACATTATTTGAATTTCCGAAATTAATTAACAATTAACTTGATATTCATTGGAATATCAAGTTAGAAGACCATTTTTATAGATTTTTTACAAGAATGAAAATTCATAAATTTTTATTCTTGTAAAAAATCTATAAAAATAATCTTAGTATCGATCCCCTGCAGGTCTTGCTTGAACAGCGTAACTTGAAATTGTATACTGAATATTACGACCACCTACTTCGTTACGTTCTAAGTAGAAACCAGGCTCTTCGGCAGGACGTTGTACAATAAAAGATAAAGCACAACTTTCTGTTCCTTTAGTTGCATCATAACAATTAATTTTAATATAGCCTTCAGGATTAATTCTTCTACATTCATTTAACTCATACATAACTGCTGCTGCGTCTTTAATATCAAATAACGGAAGACCCCATAACTCCCAATACGCATTGCGGGGGTGAGGATCATCTGTCCATTCTACACTAATAGCCCATCCTTTTGAAATAGCATAAACAACTTGATTTTTAATTTGCTCGTCACTTAAATCTGGTAAAAATGAAAAACATCCTTGTGTAAGTCTCATTACTCTTCAATTATTTTATCTAATGTAAATATTTTAATTTTATTTTTAGTTAACTACCAAACTTTTTATGTCTTTTATTTTAATGTGAAATATTAAAAAGATTAACGTACATTAATCTGTTCTTTTAGATTTTATAATAAAAATCAAACTATAGAACAGAATAGATTTAGTTACTTTCAGTTGCTACTTCAACAAAATCAGGTGTATCGGTTGAAGTATATTCAAAAGTAATATCTTTCCATAGATCTAAAGCTGCTTTTAATGGTCCACAAGTACTTGCTGCAGTACGTAGAATTTCCGGTCCTTCACCAACATAATCACGACCCTCATTTCTAGCTAGAACCATTGCTTCTAAAGCAACACGATTTGCTGTCGCACCGGCTTGTATACCATCAGGATGGCCAATTGTACCACCTCCAAATTGTAGAACAACATCATCACCTAAATAATAAAGAAGTTGATGCATTTGACCACAATGAATACCACCTGATGCTACAGGAACACATTTTCGAAGCGACGCCCAATCCATATCGAAGAATAGCCCTTCAGCTAAATTAATTTTTAATTCAGTTAACAATAGTGTATTATAAAATCCTTTAACCATCAAAGGATCTCCTTCTAGTTTCCCTACAACGGTACCAGCGTGAATATGATCTACACCAGACATACGCATCCATTTACAAATAACCCTAAAGTTAATACCATGATTTTTTTGACGTGCATAAGTAGAATTACCAGCACGATGTAAATGTAAAATCATCTCAGCTTTTCGAGCCCAAATTGCCATAGTTTGAATTGCTGTATACCCAACCACTAAATCGATCATACAAATGACACTACCAATAGCATGAGAGTATTCCGCACGTTCATACATATTTTCAATTGTTGCTGCAGTAACATTAAGGTAAGAACCCTTAACTTCACCTGTAGCTGCTGCTGAACGGTTAACACCTTCCATACAATATAAGAAACGCTCTTTCCATCTCATAAACGGTTGCGAATTAATGTTTTCATCATCTTTAAGGAAATCAAGACCACCTGTTAAACCTTCGTAAACAACACGGCCATAATTTTTACCTGAAAGACCTAATTTAGGTTTAACAGTAGCTCCTAATAAAGGACGTCCAAATTTATCTAATCTTTCTCTTTCTACTACGACACCTGTAGCGGGACCTTGGAACGTTTTAAGGTAAGCGTAAGGAATTCTCATATCTTCTAAACGTAATGCTTTAACAGCTTTAAAACCAAATACGTTACCAATGATAGATGCAGTTAAGTTTGCAAGAGAACCTTCTTCAAATAAATCACATTCATATGCAATGTATGAGAAATATTGATCGTTTGTTCCTGGAACAGGATCCACACGATATGCTTTCGCTCGGTAAATGTCACAAGCAGTCAGTAAATCTGTCCATACCACTGTCCATGTTGCCGTTGAAGATTCACCAGCAACAGCTGCCGCAGCTTCTACAGGATCTACACCTGGTTGAGGAGTTATACGAAATAGAGCTAGAATATCAGTCTCTTTCACCTTGTAATCTGCATCCCAATATCCCATTTTAGCATATGGTATTACACCAGATTCATAACGCTCACTTTTTATTCGAGTTCTTTCCTGTACGTTCTCAGGCATCCACTTCTCCAAACGAAGGTGTGGAACTCTTAATTGTTTTCTATTTCTATATAGGTTACGGAGTACATTTAGAAGCTCCCTTATAATTTTATACAATAATTAAATATCAATCGATGAACCTAAATAAATTATATAGATAAATTTTATTAATAAATAATATATATCTATATAATTTATTTATTAATAAAATTTACAAATTATTTTTTACCTTTATAACGCCAGTATAGTGTTATACTATATATATATATATGTTAAAAATAAAAGGCGATATAGCCAAGTGGTAAGGCCGTGGATTGCAAATCCTCTATCCCCAGTTCGAATCTGGGTGTCGCCTAATTTGACTAGTCTATATAGCATATATTATAATATAAGATTATATGGGAGCGTGGCGGAATGGTAGACGCAACGGACTTAAAAGTTTGAGCATAACGTCAGAAACCTGGTGTCTTTAGTAAGTTCTCAAATTCAAGGAACTCTAAGTCTTAATGATATGATAACCTTGAGCCAATAAATAATTTTTAAGGTGCAGAGACTCGACGGGAACTACCATAAATGGTAAAGAAAGAGTCCAATTTCTAACTTTCCACAATAATATAATAGTGATGAAAATCATTCAGAAATGAAAATCCGTTGATATTTTTAATCGTGAGGGTTCAAGTCCCTCCGCTCCCACACAAAAATAGAATCAACTTTAATTATTAAGTTATGTGTATCTGTCTTAATTGTGAACGTATAGATAATTGTAATATTTTTATTAGTGTCGAGAAAAAACACAAAGAAAATTCGAAAAGGATTATAAAAACCTATTTTTTTCCTCAATCCACAATTCTATTGTGTATAAATTTCTTTTCGAAAAAAAATTTATATGCCTTTGAGTGGGATGTAAATGATTGTTTATCTTATCAGGAAAAACCAGGGACATGGTTATACTTTTGTTCCAAACCTTTGGAACCATCTACCTATTTGTTATTTGATTTATTATTTTACTAATATCGATAAAATAACAAATCAAATATGGCTGAAATGAGTCCGAATAACAATTTAATAATAATATTTAATGTTATGATTGAATTGTTATTCGGACTCATTTTTCCTCAAATATTCTAATTATCTAAGTTTAATGATTCGAATTTCGAGATATCATTATTTATTAAACGACTATTCTCTTGTTAAAGCGATTTCTCCTGTTCTAATTAACTCTAAAATTTTATATTTTTCTAATACTTTTTGAAGAGCCATAACCTTTCTAGAATCTGCTATAACCTCTAAAATTATAATCGATTCTGTAAGATCAATAATTTTAATTCTAAATTCAAAATTATCAATAAGATTGATAATTTCATTTCGTTCCACAGGGTTAAGTTGTAATTTTATCAAAAGAAGTTCTCGATGTACACTAGGAAGAGCTGTAATATCTTCAACTGATACAACATTCAATAATTTTCGTAACTGCTTAGTTAACTGATAAGCTTGATCCATTTCTTTATTTAGATTTGTTAATACAATTGTTAGTCTTTCATAATATTTTCTTTCACATCCCGCTATACTGATACTTTCAATATGAAATTTTCTTCTTGTTAACAAACTAATAATCCGTAACAATCCTCCTGAATCTTTTTCAACTAAAACTGAAATTGTCCTGTTCATAAATTAATAAATATTTAAATGAATTAAAATATTAAGTCAAAAATTTTTCAACAAAAAAATTAATTTGTTGAAAAATTTTTTATTGCGTTACTTTAATTAAGTTTGAAAAAGCCGATGGATCTAAAATTGCTAATTGTGATAGCATCTTACGATTTAAAAGAATTTTGGATTGCTTCAATTTACAAATAAAATGACTATAACTAATATTATACCCACGAGCTGAAGAATTAATTCTAACAATCCATAATTTGCGAAATATTCGTTTTTTTTCTTTTCTTCCAATATAAGCATAAACTAAACTTTTCATAACTTGTTGATTTGCCACTCTAAATAACCTTGATTGAGACCCACGAAACCCCTTTGCAAGTTTCAATATTTTTTTCCTACGCTTTCTTGCGACATTCCCTCTTTTAACTCTAACCATAGCTTTTAGTTGAAAAAATTTAACAAACTAACATTTTTCTTATTGATTTAATATCTGAATAACGTACAATAATTTGTGTTGATAAATTTCTTTTTTGCTTTGAAGATTTCTTCTCTAAAAGATGTCCTTTAAAAGCCTTTCGACGAATAAATTTTTTTCCTTTAATAGTTTTATATCGTTTCTTAGCCGCTTTTTTTACTTTTAATTTTGGCATTATTAATATTATATTAATTTCGAGATTTTTAAAGATAAATTGTTTCATCTCCTGGTTCCCAATCTACAGGACATGCTTCATCTGGATTCTCGGTCACATACTGAACTGCTTGAAGAATTCTTAATGTCTCATCAACACTACGACCTACAGACAAATTATTTGTTGTTGAATACTGAATTACGCCCTTTTTATCAATAATAAATAAACCCCTTAAGGCAACTCCTGAATCATCTAACACATTATAAGAAAGGGTAATTTCTTTTTTCAAATCGGAGACTAAAGGGTAAGTTAATTCACCTAAACCTCCCTCTTCCCGTTCAATTTGGAGCCAAGCTAAATGAGAATATTCACTGTCAACAGAAACTCCTAAAATTTCGGTGTCAAGATCCATAAATTCCTCAAAACGATCACTAAATGAAGTTATTTCCGTAGGACAAACAAAAGTAAAATTTAGAGGATAAAAAAATAAAACAACATATTTTTTATTACGATAATCTGATAATCGAATTTTGCCAAATTCTTCATCAAAAACGGCCATAGCTTCAAAATCCGGAGCTATTTTTCCTATTTGTGCATTATTATTTTTCATAATAATAGTCTCCTTATCAGTTCATTATACATTAATAATTAATTTTTTAAATTAATTAAAGGATAGTATTCCATGTCTCTTGTGAATTTATAGGTTGTAAAAAGTATAGATAAACTAAATTTTTAGCAATAGTATAATAATTGAAACAGCGCTTTAAAAAGTATACCAATTCTTGGATAATATAACCACGATGTTGTTTTTGTTCTCCCTCAATTTCTACAAGGAATAAATTAGCTTGGACACAATTATCTAAATATTTAAAAAACAAAGGATGTTTTACATCGAGCATAATAGGAAAAAGACGTCCAGCACTCTCATTTGTTTTTCGAATAACATAACGATCAAATTCCTTAGCGTCTAACCCAATTAATCTATAAAAATTACTTCTTTGAAGATCATTTAGATACATAGTTGCAAAAACTGACAATAAAAAGAATCTGCACCATAATTTAGCTTCTTTAGTTGTTAATAGTTTAGGTTGTGATTTTAGAATTGCAGCAAAAAAATCAGCATGTCTATTTTCATCTTGACACCAACTTTCAAAAAACTTAAAGATTGGATGCACACGATACTCTGGATTTTGTTCTAAATGTTTATATATTGTTATGTATCGCCAGTAACCAATTTTTTCTGATAAATAAGTAGCATAGAAAATAAACTTTGGTGAAAAAAACGTATATTTTCGACTTTTTGTTAAAAAGCCTAAATCTAAAGTTACATTAAAATCGCTCATTGATTTATTTAAAAATCCAGCATGTCTTGCTTCATCACGTGACATAAATAAAAAGCCTTCTGATAATAAAGGATTCTTTGTTTTAAGATGTCTTGATAATTCTTTATATAATAAAAAACCTGAAAACTCAGCAGTACATGAACGTTCCAAAAATTCTATCATTAGAGATTTTGAATTTTCATCGAAGTGTACTAAAGGTTTATTAAAATCATGGTCTCTTATGAAATGATATTGATTATAATCTACACGAAATTCTTTTATTGTAGCTTCAATTTCTAACCTATTTAACGAAATATCGAGACTTTCCATCTCATCAAAATTTGTTGTATAAAATCTGGGAGTTAATAATGATTCAGTTGTAGGTGTTTTTGTCTTTATTGAATTCTGTTGATTTTCGTTATTAAGCGCACCTTTATTTTCAATATAATTTTTCATAAAGATTTTTCCTATAATAATTTTAGATTTTTTCTCTATAACAAATCACGTCTTTAAACTCCATTCGTAGACTTAAGTTATATGCTAAATAACATAGATATCCTTTTGAGTAAAGACATCTTAAATTTATTAGTTATAATTATAAGTCCCTTTTGTAAAAGAAAGCAAATTTCGTTTTTGTGGCTGAAGTTGACCACAAAAAAGAAATTTAAAAACAGTTATTTATTAAATTTTAAAGGTCTTTTTTACATCAGTAATAGCGTCTTTCAAAATCATTTCTGCTTCAGGTGTTAACTGTTTTGAGGAGTTAATAATTTCTAAATATTCGGATTTAGAATTTATTATATATTCACGTAAACTTTTTAAAAAAGATGAAATATCACTAATTTCTAAGTCATCTAAAAATCCATTTGTTCCAATATAAATAATTGCTACTTGTTCGGCAACAGGAATAGGTGAGTTTTGTGCTTGTTTTAAAATTTCTCTTAATCTTTGTCCGCGAGCCAACTGAGCTTGTGTTGCTTTATCTAAATCTGAAGCAAATTGAGAAAATGCTTCTAATTCAGCAAATTGTGCCAATTCTAATTTAAGTTTTCCAGCTACTTTCTTCATCGCCTTTATTTGTGCTGCAGAACCTACGCGAGATACCGAAATACCAACATTTATTGCTGGACGTAATCCCGAGTTAAATAAGTCACCAGATAAAAAGATTTGACCATCAGTAATAGAAATTACATTTGTAGGAATGTATGCAGAAACATCGCCCGCTTGTGTTTCAATAATCGGTAACGCTGTCATACTTCCACTTCCAAGTGTATCGTTTAATTTTGCAGCTCGTTCTAATAAACGAGAATGTAGATAAAAAACATCACCAGGATAAGCTTCTCTTCCAGGAGGTCGACGTAATAATAAAGACATCTGACGATATGCCGATGCTTGTTTTGATAAATCATCGTAAATAACTAAAGTATGTTTACCCGTATACATAAAAAATTCAGCTATGGCTGCACCTGTGTAAGGTGCAATATACTGTAATGTTGCAGGTTGATCTGCATTTGCTGCAACAATGACAGTATAAGATAAAGCTTCTCTTTCTTGTAATGTAGTAACAGCTTGAGCAACAGAAGAAGCTTTCTGACCGATTGCAACATAAACACAAACAACATTTTCACCTTGTTGATTAATAATTGTATCTAAAGCTATTGATGTTTTTCCTGTTTGCCGATCTCCTATAATTAACTCGCGTTGTCCTCTACCAATTGGAATCATCGCATCAATTGCTGTAATACCTGTTTGTAAGGGTTCACAAACAGATTTTCGACTAATAATACCTGGAGCCATAGACTCAATAAGACGTGTTTCTTTAGTTTGAACCTCACCTTTCCCATCAATCGCTCGAGCTAAGGGATCTAAAACACGGCCTAATAAATTTTCACCAACCGGAATTTGTGCAATTCGTCCTGTTGCTTTCACGGTACTTCCCTCTAAGATTTCTCGTCCATCTCCCATTAGCACCGCTCCAACATTGTCATTTTCTAGATTCAGTGCAATACCAATTGTTCCTTCATCAAATTCAAGTAATTCCCCAGCCATAACTTCATCTAAGCCATAAACACGAGCAATACCGTCACCAACTTGTAAAACAGTACCAATAATATCAATACTTAGATCTGTACTATAATCTTCAATCTGTTTTCTGATAATATTACTTATTTCATTTGGATTCGTCATAAACTTTTAAATTTTTTCTTGCTTAATACTTAATATAAGAACTTTAAATTAGAGAAAAATAAAACGAATTACTTTTAAAAATTATAGCGAATATGAATGAATCTTTTCATATTATTAAACTTGTTTCTAACTGTTTTGCCAAACCTTCGAGTTCACCCCTTAAACTTAAATCAATAATTTTTGAATCTACTTTAATAATAAAGCCACCTAAAATTCCCTTATCTATTCTGAATGTTACATTAATTTTTGAGTAGTAAACTTTTGATGTGGTAAATTGCGGCCCTAACAATATTTTAAGTTTTTCAATTAATTGGTCTTTTTGATCTTTAGTTAATACAGAAGCCGAATAAACTTCAACAAATTTTAAACAAACAAATTCGTATGCCTTATTTAGAAAAATTTGAATAATAGGCTCAAGAAATCCTATTCTTTTTTTGTCTACTAAAAGCATTAGAAAATTCCTTGTTGTGATACTAGTTTTTTTTGTTAGGCATTTTTCCAAAACATTCTTTTTATTTTTATCTGGAATTAAAGGATTAGAAAGATATTTTTCTAATACTGGTGTTAATTTTAACAGAGTTAATAAATTTTCCATATCAAAAATGATTTGAAAAAAAACTTGAGTATCAGCCCCATCTTCCTTTAAGTACAAATTTAAGCCTAATTGTAATAGAGCTTCAGAATACGGATTTGCTATTTTGAAACCAACTATTGTGTTAGCCATATTTAATCTCCTAATTGAGCTATTTTACGATTTATAATTGCTGATTGTTCAACTTTTCCTAACTGATTTACAAGTTTACTAATAACCCGATTTAAGGCTTTTTTTGAAACTTCTCTAATTACATCAGCAAAAATTTTATTTTCTCGATTATGTAAAATCTCTATTGCTATTGCGAATTTCTTCGAAAGATCTTCTTTGGTTTGATTCCATTTAAGTTTTAAGAGATTTTTCTTTGTAGTTTCCATTTGTTGATTTATTTCTTTTATAATAATATCCACTTGGGCCCATTGTTTTTGCGCTTCTATATAGCGATTATTAGAATCTGTTAACTGAGCTTCAGCACTTTCTATGTTTTCTACAATTTTTTCTTTACGACTTGTAAGATTTTCTGTTAAAAAATTCTTTATTACAACGAAAAGTATCCCTAGTAATAAAATTATATTTATTATATTTGTTTCAAATATATCAGGATTTAGTGAAATATTAAACTCCTCGCTAGAATTAGCTATAATACATTCTATATAACTTTTCATTTTAATTAATTTATTATAGATTATTATTTAATATTTATAAATTTTTATAAGTTCAAATTTATATCTGGTTAAAAAGTGTTCTCAAAATTAACTAAGAATTTTAGTCATGATTTGACTAGTTAGAGAATCAATTTCATTATCAAAACTAATTAATATCTCATCTTTATTACTTTCAAAATTTTCAGTTGTTTCAGTAAGAAATTCATCAATAAAAATTTGAGAAGATTTCATTTTTTCCTCCAAGATATCTTTATATAAATTTTGATAAATTACAAGATCTAATTTAGCAGCTTTTCGAGCTTTCGATGCTTTCTCCTCAAATTTTTCATTTAACTGATTAGCTTTTGTCAAAATCTTTGCAGCCTCATCTAAGCTTCTTTTTATATAGGTATTTCTTTCATCAATAGTATCTAAAAGCGGATTGTACAAAATAGAATTTAAAATAAACATAAAAACTATAAATTGTAGACCTATAACTGGTAGAGTACCATCAAAGTCAAAAAGTCCTCCCGTTTTTTCAGTAACTATTATTAGAATTGAATTGTAAAACATTTTTAATATTAGAAATTAAATTTTTATTCAATAGATATAACACTTGACTTTTACTTTTACACTAAAAATATCTAAGACGCTTTAAATAACGTATTAATCACGTCTTAGTTAATTCCTAATTAGTAAATGGGTTTGCAAACAATAATGCCAACGCTACAACCAGACCATAAATAGTTAATGCTTCCATAAAGGCAAAACTTAAAAGTAAAGTACCACGAATCTTATTTTCGGCTTCCGGTTGACGAGCAATACCTTCAACAGCTTGACCAGCTGCAGTCCCTTGTCCAATTCCTGGACCGATTGCGGCTAAACCAACAGCAATACTAGCGGCTATAACAGAAGCGGCAGAAACAAGTGGATCCATATAATTTATTCGTGGGTTAAGTAACAGAAAATTAACAAATTTCTAATATTTTTGATTGAAATTAGATTAATGCCCTTCAATAGATTCAGCGATGTAAGCTCCAGCTAATGTTGAAAAAATCAGGGCTTGAACTGAACTAGCAAAAACCCCTAGAAGCATTACTGGTAAGGGTATAAATAAAGGAACTAATACCGTTAAAACTGAAACAGTTAACTCATCAGCTAAAACATTTCCAAATAATCGAAAGCTTAAAGAAAGAGGTTTTGTGAAATCTTCTAAAATATTAATTGGTAATAAAATAGGTGTTGGTTCTATATACCGTTTAAAGTAACCGAATCCTTTTGTACTAAAACCTGCATAAAAATAGGTTAATGAAGTTAATAACGCTAAAGCGACTGTGGTATTTATATCGTTGGTCGGAGCTGCAAATTCGCCTTCATTAAGCTTGATTAATTTCCAAGGAATTACAGCACCTGCCCAGTTACAACCAAAGACAAATAAGAATATTGTACCAATGAATGGTAACCATGGCCTATAGGCGCTTTCACCAAGTTGATTTATAGCTATATCTTTAATAAATTCGACAACTGATTCCATAAAATTTTGCCAACCATTTGGAATTATATTTTTATTTGAAGTACCTAAAAAAGAAAATATAAATACTATTAGAATAACAATAGAACTAACTACCAATACTTGACCATGGAAAGTAATGCCATTTAATTCTAAATAAAAATGCTTACCAACTTCAATGTCCGATAAAAAGAATAATGAGTTAAAATTAATTAAATTAGTACTTTGCAAAGTATTCATATTTAAGTTTAATAAAAAAATAAAGTATACTAACCTTGATAAATGTAAAAATAAGTCTGAATATCAATACCACGATACTTAAGTATAGTTTAAATGATATAAAAAAGAGAAATTTTAACTTTAAAACTTTTATATCATGTAATATTAAGTGCCCAATATGTAACGTGTAAATCTCTTGATTTTTATATTTTCCCCAAAAAGAGAAATTTTTTCTTTTACTAGCTCTTCAACTGTAATATTAGGGTCTCGAATAAATGGTTGATCGATTAAACTTAACTTTTTTAAAGTTTTTTCAACTCTACCTAAAATAATTTTATTTTTAATTTCATCAGGCTTATTATCTAAATCATTTTTATTTAATTCAATTTCTTTTTCACTTTGAAAAATTTCTTTTGGCACGTCATCCATTTTAATATACAGTACTTCAGGTGAAGCAGCAATTTGCATAGCAATATTTTTAACTAACTCTTGAAATTCTTCCCGACGTGCAACAAAATCTGTTTCGCAATTTACTTCCACTAAAACACCAATCTTTCCACCTGTATGGATGTAACTAGTTACAAGACCTTCACTTGCGTTTCTGTCAACTTTTTTATCTGCAGAGGCTAAACCTTTTTCGCGTAAGTTTTTAATAGCTTCATCAAAATTTCCATTTGTTTCTTGTAAAGCTTTTTTACAGTTCATCATTCCCGCTCCGGTTTGTTCTCTAAGTTCTTTAACTAATGTTGAACTAATTTCTAATGTCATAATAATAAGAAATATCTTAAATTAATAATTTACTATAATGTTTAATTTTTTAAATAATTTTGCTGTCCTAAACAAATACTATCTGCTATATTTTTGATAATATACTTTATGGATCGAATTGAATCATCATTACCGGGTATTGGTATTGTGGCCAAATTTGGATCACAATTAGTATCAATAATTGATATAATTGGAATATTTAAAGAAATCGCTTCTTGAATAGCAATAATTTCACGTTTTTGATCAATTATTATTAAAATATCAGGGAGCTTTTTCATTCCCTTAACTCCATTAAAATATTTTTTCAGTTTTTCTAGTTCTTTTTTTAAATTTGATGCTTCTTTTTTAGGCAAATTTTTAAAAGAAGTTAGTTTTTCTTGCTCTTCCAAATTATTTAAACGCTCAATCCGCTCTTTTATAGTTACCCAATTTGTTAATGTTCCCCCTAACCATCGGTGGTTAATATAAAATGCACCACATTTTTGTGCTTCACTTGCAACTAAAGAAGCAGCATGTCTTTTTGTACCAACGAATAAAAATGTTTGATTTTTAGACGAGGCCTTTTTACTAAAGTCACAAGCCCTTTTCAAAAACTCTGTTGTTTGAATCAAGTCCAAAATATGTATACCATTACGTTCAGCATAGATATATGGAAACATCTTTGGATTCCATCGTTGAGCTTTATGTCCAAAGTGTACTCCTGCTTCTAGAAGTTGAGCCAATTCAATTTTAGCCATAGCATTAATAATCCTTTTTTATATTTATGTTATATCATTTGCAAAGAAAGGCAAATCTCTATATATTATCTATTATAATATATAATAGGTAACAATAGACTTTTTATTAAAGTAGTCAATATAAATATAAATTAGGGAAATCGAAAATTATTATGTTATATTAACAATTATATTTAAATTTTATCAGATTTTTAAATTGTTTTTGTTTTGACCTTAACTGTTTTTTTAAATTTAGATTATTTTGTTTATTTATTGATCTGTCTGGTAATAAAATTTTATTATACGTAATATCTTGATCCAAATAAAAACCAGTACCGGCTGGTATTAATCTACCTGTTATAGCATTTTCTTTTAACCCTCTTAACCAATCAGTTTTTCCTTGAAGAGCAGCATGAGTTAAAACTCTTGTTGTTTCTTGAAAGCTTGCTGCGGCCAAAAATCCATCAGTTTTTAAAGAGGATTTTGTAATACCTAATAAAATTGGACGAAACCCCAGTTTATAATGAGTTTTAAGAGACTGATTAATATATTGCGCTTGGTCTAAATCTATAATATCGCCAGGTAAAAAAGTAGTTTTTCCAGGATATTCTATATAGACTTTATGTGTCATTTCTCTAACGATTAATTCTACATGCTTGCCTGAAATAATAACTCCTTGAGACATATAAATATCCTGAACAGACATTAGTAAAAAGATTTGTAACTTTTTAAGACTTCTATAAGCAGATTCATAAATTGATAATATTCCAAGAGAATAAAAATAATGAAAATAAATATGAAGAAGCGTATGTGGATTTAAGGGCCCTTCTGTTAGAGGTTGACCGATACATATAGATTCATATTTTTTAACTAATAGCCTTTCTGAACGAGGAGTTGTAAAATATTCATAACCTCTATTAGGCTTTGTGATAATTATAATTAATTCGTCAGTATATTTAATAGTTTTAATGAAACTTTGTCGTGTTGAAAGTAGAGCTTCAACTTTAGGTCTACGGGCTTCTAAAATATCAGCAATTTTTGGTAATCCTTGCACAATATCACCAGTTTTCAATTTTTCATATATTAATTGTCCAAAATTTTCCTGCTTTTTAATATAATCCCCAGGTAGTTTTCGAATTAAAGCACCCTTAGAGAAAAAGTAAGGTTCACCTAGGTGTAACGTAATTTTATTTCCTATCACACTTTTTAATAATCCTGAATTTTTAGTGCAAACATTATTAGGAAATAAATTATTCCTATAAATTAATTGAGCTTCTTTATACTGATGATTATGGGTATCTAAAAAAATTTCTTGATAATCAGATTTTGTGGTTAATAATATATTTGATTTTATATTATTACACTTTGTTTTAATAGTATAAACAAAATTATTAAATTGTATTAGGGTATCAAAAGATGCTAAAATGGTATAAGGCTCAGTAAATTGGTTATCTTCTACAAGTAAATTTAAAAATATATCTGTCTTTTTTATTTCATTGGGGATTATATTATCAAAAATAAAATTTTGAGAATAAAACAAATTCACTTTAATATAAGAATTTTCTCTTTTTACCTGTTTAAATTCAAAAAGTACTTCTGTATCAGTTGATTGCAAAAAAGAATCAATTGTGATAGTCGAATCCAAGATTTGGATTGGTTCGTCAATTTGAATTTGTTGACCTGATGATACTCGCAAATTAAAATTATTAATTTTTAGACTAGTAGTATTAAAGATATTTGATTTCAAAACTCTATTATAACTGAGATCTGTGAACTCATAACGACTTATAGGCCGAATATATAGATAAATGTTATTATTATCGGTAACAATTTCTAAATAGCTTAATACTTTAATGCTAAATTGATTTCCTACTAATTCTCCAGGAAAATAAACTTGTTCACTAAGTGTTCGAAAAAAATCAGTATTATCGTTTAATAGATATTTTTCTCCGGGTTTAATAGTAACACACTTAATTTGTTTTTCCCCTTCGAGTTTAAGAAACCCTGCTATAGTAGCAAAATAATTTGGAAAAATTTCTTGATGCCTTTCTATATAACTACCGTCTTTAAACTTAAAATCTTTTTTGTTTGTATTTGTTTGAATCTGAGCCTCCGGGATATAAAAAATTGTTGACCCAAATTTTAATTTATAATTTAATTTATTAATTTCATTACTCTTAAATAAATTTGGTTTGTAATAATTAGAGATATAGAAGTATCCACCTGTTTTTGTCTTATATTTATTATTTTGTAAAAACCCTATTGAAAATATTCGATTTTGAAATAATTTTGGTTTTAAAATTATCTCATGATTATGGGATAAATATATTTTACAATGAAGAATTTCTAAATTATTGTTTTCTATAAAAATCTTAAAGTTATTTTGACCTTGAAAAGAATTTTGAACCTTTAGACCCATTACTCGTTGAGTTAATTTACAACGATATATATAAGTAAACCCACCTATAGTAGTAATAATTTTAGATTGTGCCAAAGCTTGATTCTTATAAATTTTTTCTAATTTTCGAACTTTTAAGTTAGTATTAAAAGATAAACTAAAGACTCTTCCTGATAAAACCCAAAAAATATAATTTTTTTTACTACGTTTAGTAAAATCATCACTCTCACAATTTTGTGGAAAACCATTTCTTTCAAGAATAATTTCTCCCCCCTCCTTTGCATAAATATATTTTATTTCTTTTTGGGCTAAATTTATATCTTTTATTTTAGGTGCAGCTTCAAATAAAACTTGATTACGTTTTATATAATTATGATTATTTATAAGAATTAAAGTTCGAGACTCCACTTTAACTTTAATATCTTCATTAGCATAATTTATAATCTTTAAGGAAGATTGATTTTCATTCATAACCACATCCTCACCATAAGATGTACGATAAGGAATTACTTTTAAAGTTGGCGAAAAAATCACGTAACCTGAACATTTTGCACGCCCTTGTCTAGTTAATTGACCTGTAAAAATTCCTCCAGTATGAAAAGTCCTCATTGTTAATTGAGTTCCAGGTTCACCAATTGATTGAGCAGCAATTAAACCAACAGTCTCTCCCAATTCAACAAGATTGCCTGAGGCTAAATTTTCTCCATAGCAATGTTGGCAAATTGATCTCCGACATTCACAAGTTAAGGGAGATCGGATTAATATTTTTGTAATATTGCATTCAATTAATTGTTTAATTAAAGAAGAGGTTACGCGTTGATTTCTAAAACCAATAATTTCCTTTGTTTTGGGTTTGCAGATTGAAGAAGCTAAAATACGACCATAAAGAAGTTCTTTTGTTGACAAGAATTCCTTACTGTGCTGCTCTAAAACAATACCACGTTTTGTCTGACAATCAAGTTGGCTAATTATAATACTTTGTGCAACTTCTACAAGCCTTCTAGTTAAGTAACCAGAATCCGCAGTTTTTATAGCAGTATCAACTAAACCCTTACGTGCTCCATAAGATGAAATGATATAATCAGTAATGGATAAACCTTCACGAAAATTTGCTGTAATGGCTCGATCAATAATTTGTCCATTTGGATCGGACATTAAACCTCTCATACCTATTAATTGACGAACTTGTGAAATATTACCACGTGCTCCTGAAAATGCCATCACATAGACTGAATTTAATGGGTCATTTTTTTTTAAAAAGTCTATAAGACATTCTTTTAATTCTTCACTAGTTCTATTCCAAATAGAAATAATTTTCTGAAATCTTTCTACTTCTGTGATGGCTCCATTATTAGCTCTTGATTCAGTCAAAAGAACTTCTTTAGTAGCAGCTTGCATCAAAGTAACTTTTGATGGGGGAATGCGTAAATCTTCTACACTTATTGAGATACCAGACTTTGTCGCATATTTAAACCCCATTTCTTTTAATTGATCGACAAAATAAGCAGCTTTTCGTTGACCATAATTATTAAAAGCCCATTCAATAATTTTTTTTAATTCTTTTTTATTAATAATATTATTAGAAAATATTTTTGACTTTCTCAACATTATCTTTTCTCTTTTAATTTAATATTAATTATTTAATATATCGTTTAGACATTGGTTAAAAATAATGCGACCTGGTGTAGTACGAATATACTGAACTAGGAGTTTACCTTCTAATGTTTCTTTTCGTTGGAGATTGTTATAAATATGAAGCTTTCTATTATTATTAATAATAATAGTTTTAATAAATTCTAATTTATTATCTAATATAAGTTCATTAGAATATCTAACCCAAATAGGAGAATGTACTTTTAACTGTTTATGTTGATATGCAGATAGGACTTCCTGGAAACTTGAAAAATAGTTATTTGCACCTTTTAACCCTAGTCTATTATGAGTTGTTAAATAATAAAAACCCAAAATCATATCTTGTGATGGCTGAATATTTGGCTCTCCAGTCGCTGGAGATAGAAAATTATTTGGAGCTAAAAGACATAGTCTTGTTTCTAATTGAGATTCAAAGGATAGGGGAATATGTACTGCCATTTGATCACCGTCAAAATCAGCATTAAATGCAGGACAAACTAACGGGTGTAGTTGAATTGCTCGTCCTTTAACTAATACTGGATCAAAAGCTTGTACTCCTAACCGATGTAACGTTGGAGCCCTATTTAAAATAATTGGATGTTTACTTAAAATTTCTTTTGTTAGATACCAAATAAAAGGTTGATTACTATGAATAATTTTTTTGGCCTTTTTTATTGAATGACATAATCCTTGTGATAGTAATTTATAAATAATAAATGGTAAAAACAATTCAATTGCCATTTCATAAGGTAAACCACATTGGTTTAACTGAAGTTTAGGACCTACAATAATAACAGATCGACCAGAATAATCTACCCTCTTGCCTAATAAATTTTGTCTAAACCGACCCTGTTTACCTTCAATAATATCAGCTAATGATTTTAAAGGTCGTCGATTTGCATCTACGACTTTTGAGCCTCGTTTTCCATTGTCGATAAGTGTATCTACCGATTCTTGAATCATCCGTTTTTCTGTGATTATAACAATACTTGGAGCATGTACTGACAATAATCTTTTTAGTCTTTTATTTCTAATAATAATTTTTCGATATAATTCATTTAGATCTGAAGTTGCAAATCTTCCATTTTCTAATTTTACCATTGGGCGAATCCCTGGTGGAAGAACAGGAAGAAATTGTAAAATCATCCATTCAGGTCTCGTATTTGTTGATAAAAAATTTTCAAATATACGAATTCTTTTAATTGCTGCTTCAACCACCTTTGTTACGGTAGAACAAAACATTATATTACGATTCGTTTCAATTTCTATTTTTAAATCAATATTTTTTAATTTATCATATAAGATTTCGACCCCTTGACGCTTTTTCCCGAACACAAATCCAGGTACTTGATTCTCAGGAAAAAAATCTTCATATTTTAAAACCTCTTGATCTTGTTCTGGTTCTTTTCCACTATAGATAATAGTTTCAATTCGACTTATGGGAGAATCCAAAATCGAGGCTAAAAAACTTGGTGCTCCTTTTAAATACCAAATATGTACAACAGGTGTTAATAATTTAATATAGCCCATTCTATGACGACGAACTCGAGATTCAGTTAATTCAACACCACAGGTTTCGCAAATGCTGATTTCATCGTCTCTATGCTTATAGCGACCACAAGCACATTCCCAATTTTTAACTGGTCCAAAAATTTTTTCACAAAATAATCCTCCTTTTTCTGGTTTATGTGTCCGATAATTAATAGTTTCAGGTTCAGTTACTTCTCCAATAACTTCCCCTGTAGGTAAAGTTTTTTGTGACCATTCTTTAATTCTTTGAGGAGAAGCCAAATTGATTCTTATATATTCAAATTGTTCTTCTATAGTTTTCATTTAAATATGAATTTATTTTTTTAGTAAAACTTACTTGTTACAATAATTTCGACTTAAGAAGAGTTAATAGATTAACATTAAAAGATTTGATTTCACCACTTTCGGATTTACGAAGTTGATGAATAGTAATATCCAACCCTAAAGCATTTAATTCGCGAAGTAAAACTTTAAAAGATTCAGGTATACCAGGTTCTGGTATAGGTCGTCCATTAATAATGGCATTAAAAACTTCATGACGTCCATTAATATCATCTGATTTTATAGTTAATAGTTCCTGAAGAGTATATGCTACACCAAAAGCTTCTAATGCCCAAACCTCCATTTCCCCAAATCTTTGTCCTCCATGCTTTGATTTTCCTCCTAATGGTTGTTGCGTGATCAAAGAATATGACCCCGTAGAACGTGCATGCATTTTTTTGTCAACTAAATGAATTAATTTCAAAATATAAGGTTTTCCAACTAGAATAGGATTATTAAAGATTTCACCAGTTCTACCATCTTTTAATATGACTTTACCAGGAAAAGATTTATTAAATATCCAAGTTTTATTAGTTTTATAAGCAGCATTTTTTAATGTCTTATTTATGAAAATACGAGAAGCATTTTCACGATACATTTCATCAAATGGCAAAACTTTAAATCTATGATTTAAATAATCACCAGCAAAACCTAATAAGCATTCAAAAATTTGACCTACATTCATTCGTGAAGGTACACCTAACGGATTTAAAATAACATCTATAATTGTACCATCGGGTAAAAAAGGCATATCATAAGTGGGAATTAATTTTGAGATCACACCTTTATTACCGTGTCGGCCTGAAAGTTTATCCCCAATTTTAATTTTTTTTGTTTGAGCGATTGAAATACATATCCATTCATAAACACCCAATTCTAAATTATCGCCTTTTTCTCTTGAAGCTGTTTGTACCTCAATAACTCTACCTGAAATACCTTTTGGTACTCGTAAGGAAGTATCTTCGGGTTCTGGAGACTTAATATTAAAAATAGCTCTAAGTAATTTACTTTCTGGTAGTTCTTCTTCTTCCATTATTGGAGTAATTTTACCAACAAGAATATCACCGCCTTTTACAAATGTACCTTTTTTTATAATACCATTTATATCTAAATTCGAAATTACCTCTGTTTCAATATTTGGGACTGATTTTGTTATTTCTTCTATCTTCATACTGTTATCCATTAATTGAAGCTCATACCGTTCAATATGAATAGAAGTAAAGAGATCATTTTGTAATAATCTTTCACTAATTAAAATAGCATCTTCATAATTATAACCTTCCCAAGGCATATAAGCAACCATTAGATTTTGCCCCAATGCTAATTCTCCCCCATCTGTTCCTGGACCATCGGCAATAGTTTGACCAGGTTTAACAATTTCACCAGGCCAAACCAAAGGTTTTTGGTTAATTATGGTTTCTTGATTTGAACGACGATATTTATCTAAAAAGTAAATTTTTGAACTTCCTATATTTTCAATGTCTAAAATTATAATTTGGTCTGAAGAAACAGAATCAACAATACCATTTAACAAATTAATAATTACTACTAATGAATCAATCGCTATTTGATGTTCAATCCCTGTTCCAATAATAGGTTTTTTAGGGTATAGTAATGGAACAGCTTGTCTTTGCATATTTGATCCCATCAAAGCACGATTAGCATCATCATGTTCCAAAAAAGGAATTAGTGAAGCACCGGCAGCAATAATTTGTATAGGAGAAACAGCTATAAAATCAACATTAGTTCGGTCAACTATTATAAATTCATTATAAAAACGTACAGGAACGGAGGTTGTTTGGAAAAAGTAATCTTTTGTTAGTAAAACATCTGCTGAAGCAACCTTGTATATCTTCTCTTTTTCCGCTGTTAAATAAATAGGTGGGGAGTCTTTTAATACTTTTCCTTTATATACCCTAAAAAAAGGGGTTGTAATAAATCCATATTTATTTATTTGAGCATGCGTCGCTAAAGAAGAAATCAAACCAGCTCGTTGTCCCTCTGGAGTTTCAATGGGACAAAGTCGTCCATACTGTGTTGGGTGTATGTCTCTTGCGGCAAAACTTACATGTTCACTATTCAAGCCGCCTGGACCTAATGAACTAATCCTACGTTTATGCGTTAGTTGTGCTAAGGCATTTATTTCATCAAAATATTGAGATAATGGACTTAATCCAAAAAATTCTCTAATAGAAGCAGTTAAAATTTTTGAGGTAACGAGCGCACTAGGCATTAATGTCATCTCTTCAGAAATTTTTTCTTTCCGCAGAGATTGGATAGATTTCGTTTGCTTTGTGCTAGCTTGCTTTTGTATTTTTTTGACTCTAAACATTTCTGAGGTTAATTTTTCACTCGCAATAATATTTTTTTTTAATCGATTTAATGCTACTCGTATTTGAAGTTGCAAAAGCTCGCCAACAGAACGTACCCTTCGATTTTCTAAATCGTCTATATCATCTAATTTTTCATTATAAAAACTAATAGAAATCAATTTATCAATAACTTTCAAAACATCTAAAGAGGTTAGAATTCTTATATTGATTGGTAAATTAATTGCTAATTTTTTATTCAGTTTAATACGACCAACTTCTCCAAGATCATAAAAATTTTTATTTAAAATTTTTTCAGTTATAAGTTCTCGAACACGGAAGATCACTAAAAGAATACTTTTATTATAACTTTCAAAATTGGTCTTTTGAAACATTTTTTCATACATAACAGAATTAAGAGATCGAACACTTTTCCTAAGAAATTCATAATTTTGAACTGTTTGATAAATTTCTTCTTCTTCTAGAAAAAACCCAACCAAAAACCAATTTATAGGTATTTTATACTGCTTATCTACTTTCACCCAGATTAAATTATACTCTAGTTCAAAAGTTAACCAAGATCCGTATTTAGAAATGATTGTTCCTTCATAAAAAACTTTTTTTTCTTTTTGAATTCTTCTGTAATATAACCCTGGACTTCGAATTATTTGACTTACAATAACTCTTTCACATCCGTTAAATATAAAAGTCCCTTTTTCAGTCATTAGAGGAATTTCACCAAAAAAGACTCTTTCTTTCTTAGAAAAATCTTCTAGTTGTAGAAGTCCATTCTTTATCATTTCTTTTTTTTTCAATGACATTAGAACGTAAATTCGTAAATTAAAATTTCCTCGTTTTTGTAAAGCACTTAATATATTAAAATTAGGGTAATGTATTTTATACTCTTGACCATAAATTAATAGTTCTATACCACTTTTTTTATTCATAATAGAAGGATAATTAATAAGCTCTTCTGCTATACCCTCTGTTAAAAGCCAACAAAAGCTTAACCTTTGAACTTCTGACAAGTCTGGAAGTCTCATAACAAGCCTTTGTCGTTTATTTTCCCACCTATTTACCATTTTACCTTTACTCATTAAATATTTAGAAACATAGAAATCTTTTTACATAGATTTGATTTTTTCCTAGCTGCAGTATTTTTATGAATGATTTTTTTTTTAGCTGCCTTATCAATTTGACTTATAGCTAAAATTAGAGACTCTTTAACCATTATTTTATTTTTTTCCGTAAACTCCTTATTACATATTTCAACATTATTTATAAATTTCTTTTTAGAAGTTTTCATTAAAGAGCTATATGAATTATTTCTAATATTATTTCTTCTATTGATTTTTATGCGTTTTTTTGCTGCTTTATTATTTGCCATTCTTAATTAGTTAATCTTTAAAAATAAAATATTACTATGTAATATTTGAATTATATAGTAATAGTTTATTTTTGAGCAAATCCCAAAATTTCAATTTTCAATTAAAAATTAAATAAGGAGAGAGTCGGATTCGAACCCACGGAACGCTTGAACGTTCATCTGATTTCAAATCAGACGCAATCGACCATCTCTGCCATCTCTCCTATATTTTTATAGGTTTAAGAAAATAAAATAGAAGTATTACAAGTGTTATATTTATTATAATTTTTAACTAATTCAAGACCACAAATTAAAAAATGGAAATGATTATCAATAATAAAAAAAGTTAGTTCTCTAGAATAAAAATTATTTTATCCTAAGGAACTAGAAAGAACAATTTATTTCCATTTAACAGAAGCTGGATTAGGATTTTTTCCAATAGAAAAATCTCTTTTTCCAACAGGAATTCTACCTTTATTTGAGGTTTCAGGAAAAACACCATCTTTTGGATGTAAAAATTGTATTTCCCCCCCTGGGAAAATTCTATAAATTTTGTAATCTTTTATTTTCAACTTTCTTAACTGCGTCCCTAAAGCTAAGCATTGTTCTTTGCGTGCTAGATATAGAAGATTTTGACCTAATAGCATTAAAGCCGTTCCAGCAGTCGGCATTTCGAAAAGTTGTTCTTTTTCAGAATTCCAAGTAATTACATATTTTTCTTCAAACTCTGCAGAACGAAGCCAACCGCCGGTACTGCCACCAAAAATTGGCATATATTTATTTTGATAACTAGACATTATTAAAATAATTAAAAAGTTTAGTCTGAAAATTTAATGAATTTCTAAATTCATAAGTATAAATTTATTTCTCTAGCGGAGGCCGGATTTGAACCTGCGACTTCCGGGTTATGAGCCCAACGAGCTACCAAACTGCTCTACTCCGCATATCTATTAATATTAGTCTAAAATATATATATAGTCATTATTCGGGACGGCAGGATTTGAACCTGCGGCACCCTGCTCCCAAAGCAGATACGCTACCAAACTGCGCTACGTCCCGTAATTATCTTATACGCAGTTAAGCGTATATTATAGGGGTAATTTATAAATATTGTCAAAATAACCTTAAACAATTTAAGATATAGCTTCCTTAGCTGCATACATTACTTCTAAAGTAATAGTTTTTAATTGTTTTTTTTGTGCGAACTTCTCTGTATTTCTTTTAATCTTACCTCTAACAAAGCCTGGTATTTTTTTTAATTCAGATTGGGCTTCTAAATTCCATTTAATTTCGAAAGGAGTATTATTAACAGATAATGTAGGGCTTAAAACTTCTTTTGTATCGTGACCACCAAAAATTTCTAACAAATGATCTTCCATACCTAAGGTAAAAGAGTTATAAATTAAATCTGCGATTTGGTTTGCTCCTTCATAACCTAAAAACGGCCGATAACTTAATGGAAAATTTTGGATATGAACTGGCGCAGATATAACCCCACAGGGAATATTTAAACGTTTAGCTACATGTCTTTCCATTTGAGTACCAAATATAACTGCTGGTTCAACTTTAGCTATTAAATCACCGATCAAATTATGATCATCTGTAATAATGATTTCCTCGCATAAATGACCTATTTCTTTTTCAAACCATGATTTATCGTATTTGCAGTAAGTCCCAGCCCAAATAACAGAAATACCCATCTCTCTTGTTAAAATTTTTGTCATAGCTGCTGCATGCGTCGAATCACCAAATACTATTGCTTTTTTTCCAGTCAAATTCTGGCAATCTATAGATCTGGAAAACCAAGCTGATTGTGACACAAAACGAGTTTGTATATCAATATATTTTTCAAAATTAACATTTACTTTCTTGTCATTTAAAATATATTGCATTTTTCTTATACAACTAGCTGTTTCGATTATACCCATTGGTGTTATATCAATAAACGGGAGTTGAAATTTTTCTTTCAAATATTTGGCAGTTAATAATCCAATTTCTCTATAAGGTACAAGATTAAACCACGCTTTAGGGAGATCTTTTAACTGTTGGACTGATGCACCTTCAGGAATAATAGCATTTATCTTTATATTTAAGTCAAACATTAATCTCTTCAATTCTGCGATATCATGCTGATTATGAAAAGCTAAATTAAATGAACCTATAATATTCACTGAAGGTTCGTTCGTCTTATTTATATCCAATTGATTACTCTTTTGAGCTTTTCTTATATAAAATTGTACAATTTGTTCTAGAGTTCGATCTGCGGCTTGCATCTCATTAACTCGATAATGATTAACATCAGCTAATAAAACATCGGCTTGGGCCTCAATTGAAGCTCTGTTAACAAAATTTTGTAGATCTTCTTGTAATATACTTGAGGTACAAGTAGGGGTTAACACTACTAAATCGGGCTTTTCTTCTTTGTCTTTGCGACTAATATTATTAACAACTTTTTCTTGTGATCCTCTAGCTAAAACATGCCTATCAACAACACTAGCGGTTACCGGAGTAAAATCCCGTTTTCTTTCTAGCATCGATCGCATAACATTAAAATAATCATCACCTAATGGAGCATGCATAATAGCATGAACATTTTTAAACGAACTTGCAATTCTAAGAGTTCCTATATGAGCTGGCCCAGCGTACATCCAATAAGCTAATTTCATAAATAATTTATTAGGTTAATGCAAATTATTATTAGAGCATTTAGTTAAAATACTTAATAGGAGATATATTTATTATAATACATTTATTATAATACTTAATAATTTTATTTAATAATCTGTAAAGAAGTTTTTCTTTACAGATTATTCCTATTGTAGGTATAATATATATTAAGGAATAGGGTCGATGCCCGAGTGGTTAAAGGGGGCGGATTGTAAATCCGCTGGTTTACCTACGTTGGTTCAAATCCAACTCGGCCTATGTTCAAAAAAATTAGTAATAAACTTATCATCTGTTAAAAAATCTATTTCTATGGTTTTTTTTGTCTATCCCACCAAACAAAATCAGGACCATCTCTCCCTAGATGTACTTCTATGGCTTCTCGCAAAAATGGATTACTTTCATATTTTCCTAAAATTGCTCTTATAAAACATGGTATAAATATCAATATCCAACCAAGAAATGTTAATAAAGCAGCTTCTGATCTATCTTTTGAATTTAAACAAAAAACTTTTGTGATATTAAGAAATAATTCATGTATGATGCCTTGGAAAGATAGAATAATAATGCCATACATAATATTATATCTTATAAATCGATCTTTTGGTAATTTATATCTTATAAAAATACCATACCCCAGCATTAAATAAATAAAAGGTAAAAAAGGTATTTGTTGTATAAATTGAAGAGAACCTATAATAAAAGTTGGTAAAAAAAGCCGAACAATATATGGATGTGTTTCCTCAATTAGAGGTAAATGGGTATTTATAATATCTAAATACGGTATATAGTAACAGAATAAAGATAATATTCTTTGTAAAATTACTCCATTAAATTTTACAAACCATTTTCTTGGTTGTTTAATATTAAATTTTTGTTCCACTAGAAACCCAAGGCCCAAAAAAGAAAAAAAGAGGATAATTTCAATCCAATAAACATCAAAAAAAAATTCTTTTAGTTGAGATAACATATATGGTAAACATCATAACTTATATAATTAAAAATCAATAATTAGCAACGTTGTCAAAATCCTAATTATAATTAATATCATTCAAAAACGATTGTTTAAATTTTACAAATTCAAGATTAAACTTAATTTTTGCTCGATTAGTTTTTCCTCCAGATATTACTTTTCTAGGAAAATATAATAACCAAAATTCTGAAAAAGAAATGTAGCTTATTAGACTACTAATTATTAAGAAAAAAAAACCAAAATAAATTAGTTTAATACCTGGATCCGACTTAATTTGTATTCCTGTCGAGGAAATTATATCAGTAAATTTGAAACTATTAACATTTTCGTTCTCCAACTTATCCCCGATGTTAACATTTTTTATAAATTTACCATTAATGCTATATAATGTAAGTTGTCCCCGATTATCTTTAATAAGTATAATAAAAGGTTTTAAATTATTATTAAGATTAGGCAGAGCACTAATCCAAATTTTTTGATTTGAAGAACTAATCTTTGAAATTGGGACTTGAAAGACCTTTAAAGAATTATCCTTAGCAAAATATTTTAAGCGTAATCCTAATATCCCCCAATCAGTTTGATATACTATTAGATCTTTTAAAAGTAAAGGATTATTTACAGAAATAGTTTTTCTTTGAGTTTCTCTACCCTGACCATTTAACACTGAAACATCTGTATAAAATTGTTTAATCGAACCATTTGATGTATAAATAGACCAAAAGTCATTTATACGAAAGGTCTTTTGGGGAATTAAGGAAAAAATACCGTTTCTTATAATATTTTGAATATGAAAAACTTCTGTTTTCGGTATTAATTCTTGAGAGTTAAAACCATTTATAGATCCTAATGTACTTCCTAGTAAAATACAAATAATACTTAAATGAACAATAATAGGGCCAATTCGACTTATCAATCCTTTATATGCGTATAAACTATTATACTGTTGATAGATAGAATAGTGTTTATTAAGTAAAGTGTAACTTAAATGTGTTGCGAACACTTTGCTACGATTTATTTTAAGAGGTAATTTTTTATATTGATTAACTTGTTTATAAAAATAATATCGTCGTGAAAATTTTAAAGTTGGTAATTGTTGAAGAATAGTACAAGAAGCTAAAGAAAAACCAAATAAAAAAAGCAATATTAAAAACCACCAAGTATTATAGATATTATTAAAACCTAGAAAAATAATAACTTTCCAAAAGGGTACGGTAAAAATTGGAGTTAAATAATGACTTTGATAAAATTCAACTTCTTTATTTTGTTCAATAATAGAACCAATACTAATCAATAGTGAAATTAACAATAATATTATTATTGCCAACTTTAAATTAGCTAAATATTTAAAAATACGTTTAATCATAATCAATCGAATGGTATTTATTTAAGCAACTCGAATTCTTCCTGAAGAGGCCCAATTTTGTATTACTTGTGTCCGCAAAGGATCCATTTCAAGAATTGGAATTGTTTCTTTAATAGCAACTAAAATATCATTAGTTGTAAATTCTCTATGTTCACTGAACGCAACATACATTGCATCAATAATAGTTTGTTCAATTTCTGCCCCTGAAAATTTCCTAGCTCTCTTACTAAGTTTTTTACTATCATATTTATGCCAAGTATCAGGCCGAAAACGTTTTAAATGAATTTCGTAAATCATTTTTCGTTCTTCTATTGTGGGTATTCCTAAGAAAAATATTTCATCAAATCTTCCTTTTCTCAATATTTCCAGAGGTAAAGAATAAATATCATTTGCAGTAGCAATTACAAAAACAGGAAGAATTTTTTCAGCTAGCCAAGTAATAAAAGTAGCTAAAACTCGACTTGTTGTTCCATTATCTAAATTCTGTTCAGAATCACTAAAAGCTTTATCAATCTCATCCACCCATAAAACACAGGGTGCTAGTGCTTCTGCAATATTAATCATTTCTCGAACCCTTGATTCTGATTCTCCAACAACTCCACCAAATAATCGACCCACATCTAAACGTAAAAGTGGTAATTTCCATTCATAGGCAATAGCTTTAGCAATTAAGCTTTTTCCACTACCCTGCATTCCAATTAGTAATAGTCCTTTTGGCGTGACTAAGCCATAATTGTTAGCATCTTCAGAAAATATACCAGTTCTGGCGTTTAACCATTGTTTTAAATTATAGGCTCCACCAACATCTTTTAGAGTTGATCGAACTGACCAAAATTCCAGGAGTTGAGTTTGACTGATCACTTGCCGTTTTTCTTCTAAAATTAATGAAATTGAATTTTGGTCTATTTGTTTATAAATTACAATAGCTTTCCCTAAAACTCTTCTAATTTTCTCTAATGATAAACCTTGACATGCTTGAATAACCTTTTCGAAAATACCTTGTGATAATTGACCCTGAATAGTTAAATTTTTAGTAAGTCTTAGTAGTTCCTTCTTTATTTCTTTGGGAGTTGGTAAATTGAACTTTAAGATTGTTATATGATCTTTTAGATCATTAGGTATTTCAACTTCCGAATCAAGAATAAGAATTGTCTTCTGTTGTATTTTTAATACCTGAATCAAGTTCTTCAATTTTCTAGAAATTGTTATGTCTTTTAAAAATCTTCTAAAATCTTTTAAAAGAAATAGGCTTGGAGTTTTAGAATTTATTTTACTAATAAACTCGAGAGCCTCTAATGGATTCCTTTTACCAAATTCTTTTTTTAGAGGATTCATTTTATACCCTTCAATAAAATCCCAAACATACAAATTATTATAACTTTGATTAAGAATAGTATTTCGAATTGTATATTCCAAACGATCTTCTTCAATAGTTAATACATAGATAATAGGGTAACGTGCTTTTAATAAAATTAAAAATTCTTCTTGAAAAGTCATGAGAAAATACTTTCTTCTTAATATAATATTAATACTCTGACATTAAAGCTATTTTTTCTAAAAATTCATTATTTAGAATTAAGACTTAAATTTTTTCTTTTTTTTTGTCGACGTTTATTTATAATTTGACGTCCTTTTTTAGTTTGCATACGAGCACGAAATCCTGATACAGCAATAACTTTTTTCTTTGTCCCACATAATGTTCTTTTTGTCATATTTTATATTAATTCCTTTAATTGTTATCAGTTACTATAAGATTAGAAATAAAAACTTCAAAAATGATTGAGTCTCTACAATCTTTTAAAGTAAAATTTAATAAATTTGTTGCTCGTTCATCATATTGAAGAAAAGGATCCTTTTGAGCATATGCTTCCCAACTAACAGCATCTAGTAAAAAATTCATGTTTTCTAAATGTTTATACCAATAAAAATCAATATATTTAAAAAATATAAGTTGATTATACCTATTTAGCACTCTGGAATCTGTACAACAAGAATAATGAAACTCTTTACACATATAACTTGCCCAAAGTTGTTCATAAAGAAATTTTTTTAATCTATCCAATTTATTTATATTATTATAGATTACACTAGTTGAAATAGATAAACGATTTAACAAGTTAAGAATCTTTGTCGTTAAAATTATTTCATTACTTTCTTGGTTTTGAAAATCAAGATATTGAATAAGATCATCGAGAAAACCTTCACAAAATTCCATAACTAAATCGCGAATTAGAGCAGTTGAAAGAACTTTTTCCCGCAAATAATAGATAATTTTTCTTTGTTTATCTAAAACTTGATCATATTTATTTAATGTTTTACGCTGATCATAATAAAATCCTTCAACTTTTTGTTGCGCGGCGTCTAACGAATTAGATAAAAATTTAGAATCTAAAATCTCATTATCGATTTTTAGTTTGAGCATTGTTTCTTGGATTTTATTTCCACCAAAAATTCTAATTAATGGATCATTTAAACTTAAAAAAAATCTGGAAATTCCAGGATTACCTTGCCTTCCTGAACGTCCTCGTAATTGATTATCAATTCTGCGAGATTCATGTCGCTCAGTACCAATAACATATAATCCACCTAGAGATTTTACCATCCCTGATTCTTGTTTTTGTTTTTCTTTATATCTTATTCTTAACTCATTATAAAGATTAAAAATAAATTTTTCTAGAACATTCAATTTTTTTGTAGAAATATCAAAAATAGTTAATAAAGTATCTAAATTATTTTGTAAGTATGTAATTAATTTAGGATTTTTTTTTAAAGCTCGTTTTAAACTAAGTAAATTAATACCAGGAACAAAAAAATTATCTTTCTCGATTAATTTTTTTAATATAAAACGAGTATACTCAATTGCTTTATATTCGGGATTTCCACCTAATAAAATATCAGTTCCTCTACCCGCCATATTAGTTGCGATAGTAATAGAATTTAAGCAACCTGCTTGGGCAACTATTTTTGCTTCTTTTTTTATATTTTCAGGTTTCGCATTTAATAATTGATGTGGAATATTATAGGTTTGTAATAATTGAGAAAGTATTTCTGAATTTTGAATTGTTGTTGTACCAACTAATACAGGTTGGCCAATCGAATACATTTTTAAACACTCTTTTGCTATCGCTCGCCATTTACTAATTTCATCAATAAAAATAAAGTCATGTTTATCTTTACGTATCATTTTTTTATATGTGGGTAGAATAAAAACAGATAAATTATAAATATTTTCAAATTCTAATTCTTCCGTTTTTGCAGTACCGGTCATACCCGAGATCTTTGGGTATAATCGAAAAAAATTCTGATACGTTATTGATGCTAAAGTTTCACTTCCTTTTAATATTTGGATATTTTCTTTGGCCTCAATAGCTTGATGTAAACCATCTCCCCATTTTCGTCCTTCCATAATTCTACCTGTAAATTCATCAATAATAATTATTTGATTAGCTTTTAATATATAATGAATATCGCGAAAAAACAGATACCTTGCTTTTAACGAATTTAAGATATAAGGTATCCAGGGATCTTGAATACTATACAAATTGTCAACTTTTAACAAAATTTTTGTATACAATAAGCCTTTTTCTGTTAAACTTATTTTTTTTGCTTTTTCATCAATTTCAAAATGTATTTTGTTTTGCAAGTATTTTGAAACTTCATTAGCCTTAAAATATTTTTCTGTCATTAAATTCGATTCACGTGATATGATCAAAGGTGTCCGAGCTTCATCAATTAAAATAGAATCAACTTCGTCAATAATACAGAAATTAAATGGCCTTTGAACTAAATCCCTTTTATTTAATATCATATTATCCTTTAGAAAATCAAAAACTAAATCAACATTTGTTACATAAGTTATATCACGAGAATAATTTAGTCTACGTTCTTTGTTAGACATTTCAGATTGTATTAGACCAACTTTCAATCCTAGTGATCTATGTATTTGACCCATCCATTCTGCATCACGTTTAGCTAAATAATCATTTATGGTAACTATATGTACTCCACGGCCCGATAAAGAATTAATTACAGCAGGAGAGGTTGATACTAAAGTTTTTCCTTCTCCTGTTCTCATTTCAGCAATTTTACCATCATTTAACACTAGTCCTCCTAAAAGTTGGACGTCATAATGTCTTAAATTAATAGTTCTTTTAGAAACTTCTCTTGTTAAAGCAAAAGCTTCAGAGATTATTTTCCTGTCATTATTATTATTATTTCTGCAAATCAAATATTTTAACTTTGTAGTTCTACTTTTTAGCTCACTATCGCTAAGTTGTACTAGATCATTTTCAATTGTATTAATATAATCTAAAGTTGGTTGATATTCATCTAAAATGTTTTGTAATTGTGAAAATAATTTTATCATTTAGTGATATTTTTATTAATAAAATTTTAGACTCTAACTTAAACATTTAGGTTAAGGTCTAAAATTAAGTTTTGATTATACATAGTAGTATTAAAATGTTAAACTTAAGCTAAAGGATTTCGTAGATCATCTGTAGGAGCAACGAAACTTCCCATGATAACATTATTAAATCTTAATTTTGTCCAAACAATAAAATTTTGATCTATTGAAATAATTGCTGAACAATTTTCTTTTGATAAATTTGCGTGAGATAATTTCTTTTTTATATCATTTAATTGATTCGATTCTAGAAAATAAGGTGAAGATAAAAACCAGAAATCAGTAGGTTTTTTTTCTCTTCGGTAATGTTGTGTTCGCTCACGAAAAACTTCTTCAACAGGCTCATCAAGTAAAAAAAATTTAGTACTTGCAATAATAAAATAATAAGTTGTTAAATGTTTTTTCATTTTCTTCGTAAAAATTTTTAATTAAACAATAATATTAACAAATTTCTAAAAATTTTGATAGAATTAATTACGAACTAGATTTAAAGTCTTAAAAAGACTATTGATTTATAAATCATAGAATTTATTATTTATTGTACTATAGAAATTCTATTCTTATAAACTAATAAAAATAGTATTTCTAGATTAAATTTACTCACTTTTTAAAAAATCTAAACCTTTTTGAGGAGAACTTGATTGAGCAAATTTTTGTGGTACCATTTGTCCAGCTAAATAGGCCTTTCTACCAGCTCGAACAGCAAGATTCATAGCTGTTGCCATTTCTATGGAATTTTTCGCTTGAGCTATAGCACTGTTAATTAAAACAGCTTCAGCTCCAAGTTCCATAGCATATGTCGCTTCACTTGATGATCCTATACCTGCATCGATTATTACTGGTACTTTAGAATTTTCAATAATAATTTTAATGTTTTCAATATTTTGAATTCCTTGACCTGACCCGATTGGTGAACCTAGTGGCATAATAGTAGAACAACCAATATCTTCGAGATGTTTTGCTAACATTGGATCCGTATTGGTATATGGTAACACACTGAAACCCTTTTTTATTAGAAATTCAGCTGCTTTTAAAGTTCCAATAGGATCAGGAAATAAGTATTTCGGATCTGATATAACTTCTAATTTAATAAAATTATTTTCTTGTTGACCTAGTCGCTTTGATAACTCACGCCCTAAAAATGCTAATCGAATAGCTTCCTCGGTTGTTTTTGCACCAGCTGTATTTGGTAAAAGCCACAACTTATTCCAATTAATTTTAGCAATTAAATTATTGGTGGTGATACTAGATAAATTAAGTCTTCGTATGGCAACAGTTACTATTTCAGTCCCACTTTTTTCTAAACAATTTGTCATATCATGCAAATTTCGATATTTCCCAGTGCCAACAATAAGACGCGAATTAAAACTTTTATTTCCAATGATTAGTGGGTCTTGTTTTCTCATAATAACAAAAAAGTTTTATTTATTTTTAATAATAGAGCTATTCTATAAATATATAATAAAATATCATAAAACTTAAAAGCGAGTGACGCGATTCGAACGCGCGACGTCAACCTTGGCAAGGTTGCGCTCTACCACTGAGCTACACTCGCATATTTAACTATGCTATTAAGTTTATCATGAGACAAGGCAATGTAAGAATTTAAATCCAAATAGAAAAGACTTTGAATAAAAAATATGTCCTTAATTTATCTCTAGATAAATTAAGGACATATTTTTTATTCAAAGTCTTTTCTATTTGGATTTCGTGATGGATCATTCGATAAAAAACCGAATATAAAAAGCGAACTAAAACCTGTCACAATAGCATAAACAAATAATTTTAGAAAATATAAACTTAGCATAAAAATCTCCAATAAATTTATTTATTATTAATTATATATCAATTAATGGAGATTTATCAAATCCAATTATATCTATTTTAGTCTTATTAGGTTATTAGATAATTATTAATTGTCCTCTGTAAAGTCTGTATCAATTACTGTATCATTATTATTATTTGATTTTTCCTCTTCTTTAGGATTTATTGTATTGTCGACATCTTCTACAATTGTTTGTGCTAACGTTTGCAATTCTTGCATTTTCATTTTTAAAGTTTGATTATCAAATTCATTTAATTGTATAATTCCTTTAATTTCATTAATTTCTTTTAAAATTTTTTCTTTCTTTTCATCAGGTAATTTTTCTCCATATTCTTTTAATTGTTTTTCAACTTGATAACAAATTAAATCAGCTTGGTTTTTTAAATCAATTTTTTCCTTTTTCTCTTTATCAACTTTAGATGATTCTTCAGCTTCCCTTATCATTTTTTCAACTTCATCTTTCTCTAAGTTTGAAGCATTTTGAATATTAATACGTTGTGTTTTACCAGTACTCTTATCTTTTGCAGTTACTGATAATATACCACTAGCATTAATATCAAAAGTTACTTCAATCTGTGGAACTCCTCTTGGGGCTAATGGTATTCCTTCTAATCTAAAATTTCCTAAACTTTTATTATCTTTTGATAATTTACGTTCTCCTTGTAAAACTTCAATATCTACACTTTCCTGATTATCAGCAGCAGTTGAAAAAGTTTCTGATTTTTTAACTGGAATTGTAGTATTTCTAGGTATCATTACTGTCATTAATGAGCCTAATGTTTCAACACCTAAAGACAAAGGGGTAACGTCTAATAAAAGAATATTTTTAACTTCACCTGCTAATACTCCACCTTGCACCGCCGCGCCAATTGCTACAACTTCATCAGGATTTACGCTTTGATTTGGTTCTTTTTCTACTATTTTAGAAACCAAATCCTGTACAGCTGGTATACGCGTTGAACCCCCAACCAATACTAATTCATTAACTAACTCCTTGTTAACACGAGCATCTTTTAAAGCTGCTTCAACAGGTAATTTACAACGATTTATTAAATCTTCACAAAGTTCTTCAAATTTTACTCTTGTTAATGTTTCGTCTATGTGTTTCGGTCCATTTTGAGTGGCTGTAATAAAAGGAAGATTTATATTAGTTTCTGATAAACTTGATAATTCAATTTTGGCTTTCTCAGCAGCTTCAGTTAATCGTTGTAAAGCTTGAGGATCCGATCTTAAATTGATAGTTTCTTTTTCCTCAAATTTTTTAAGAATGTATCCAACAATCTTTTTATCAAAATCATCTCCACCAAGTTTAGTGTCACCTGATGTAGCTAATACTTCAAAAACACCATCTCCAACTTCTAATAAAGAAACATCAAATGTTCCACCACCTAAATCAAAAATAAGAACTAACTCATTATTTTTCTTTTCGAGTCCATAAGCTAAAGAAGCTGCTGTAGGTTCATTAATAATTCTCTTTACTTCTAATCCTGCAATCCTTCCAGCGTCTCTAGTAGCTTGACGTTGTGCATCGTTAAAATATGCAGGAACTGTTATAACAGCTTCATCTATGGGTTGGCCCATGTAAAGACTAACATCATTAGAAAGTTTTCTTAAAATTTGTGATGATATTTCCTCAGGGCTAAATTGTTTATCTAAATTAGAACAAATAATTTTAACATTATCCTTGCTATCTCCAATAAGTTTATAAGAAACTTCTTTTGATTCTTCATTCAATTCACTGAATTTTGAACCCATAAAACGTTTGATAGAGGAAAATGTATTTTCAGGATTAATTACAGCTTGTCGCTTTGCTATTTGTCCTACTAAAAGATCTTTATTTTTTGTATAAGCAACAATTGATGGCGTCGTTCTTAGTCCTTCAGTATTATTTACAACTGTTGGTTGACCACCTTCCATAATAGCAGCTACTGAATTTGTAGTTCCTAAATCTACCCCAAATATTTTACCGCTAGTTTTTATATTTTCAGATGTACTCATAATATTTACCTTCTGGTTAGAGTTTAATTAAATTTACAAAATATTTTTAATTACAATAAGTAGATATCAATTCTCTGATTATACCTAATTTACTTATATAAGCAAAAGCGTAATTTCCGTAATATTATTATTATCGGTAATTACTATATCCTTAGAAAAATAAATAATAAATATTTAGTATATATTATTTAAATAAAGTCTCGGAAAGAGAGGGATTCGAACCCTCGGTACAAAGAATTTTGTACAATAGATTAGCAATCTAACGCTTTAAACCACTCAGCCATCTTACCCTAAAAATGACTCTGGCTGGACTTGAACCTGCGACCAAGGGCTTATGAGTCCCCTACTCTAACCACTGAGCTACAGAGCCTAATAATTAATTATTAATTACCAATATAATAAAGCCTATATTATTAAATCAATTACAAAGTAAAGAGAAATTTATTTTTATTTTTCCTATTTATTGACAAAACTGATTTAATCATTAGATATTAATATCTAATGATTAAATCAGTTTTGTCAATAAATTAGGAAAAATACTTGGGGGTTGTATCTCAATTTGGTTAGAGTATCACCCTGTCACGGTGAAAGTTGCGGGTTCGAGTCCCGTCAATCCCGAAAGTTAGTTTTTTAAATCTTTATTTATACTTCAAACTAAAAAATTTCCTCTATAGTTCTTTATTACTAACTACTATACATTCTGTTGTTAAAATCATACTAGCAATTGAAATTGCATTTTGTAATGCTGATCGTGTTACTTTTGCTGGATCAACAATACCAAAATCAAACATATTTCCAAACTCATTTGTTTCAGCATTATAACCAAACTCAAAATATTTTTCCTCTACTAAATCTGTAATAACACTCCCATTTTTTCCAGTATTACTTGCAATTCTTTTTAATGGCTCTTTAATAGAATCAGCTAAAATATAAGCCCCAATAAGTTGATCATCTGCTAAATTTTGCTTTGCCCATAATTTTAATGGAGTTGATAAATGGGTTAATGCTGCTCCTCCGCCTGGAATAATACCTTCTTCAACCGCGGCTTTAGTCGCATTTATAGCATCTTCAAGCCTTAGTTTTTTATCTTTCATCTCTGTTTCTGTTACAGCACCAACTTTTATTAAGGCTATTCCTCCCGAAAGCTTAGCAATTCGGTCTTTTATTTTTTCAATATCATATACAGATTCTTTCATTGAGATTTGTTTTTTTAATTGATCACATCGAGTTTTGATATTATCATTATTACCATCTGTAATAATAGTAGTTGAATCTTTTGTAACAATTATTCTTGACGCTTTACCTAATAAATTGAGTTCAATATTATCTAGACGTAAACCTAAGTCTTCACTAATTAAAGTTCCCTGTGTTAAAATCGCAATATCTTCTAATAAACATTTACGAAAATCTCCGAAACCAGGAGCTCTAATGGCTACAACATTAATAATACCTCGTAATTTATTAAGCACTAAAGTTGATAATGCTTCCTTTTCTATGTCTTCAGCGATTATTAATAAAGGTTTTTTTGTAAGGGCAACTTTTTCTAGAATAGGAATTAAGTCTTGTTGGACTAAAGTAAGCTTTTTATTTGTAATTAAAACAAAAGGATTTTCATATTCAACTTCTCCTTTTTCCAAATTTGTTATAAAATATGGAGAAATAAAGCCTTTTTCTAATCTCATACCTTCCGTTATAGACAATTCAATAGACGTATTATTACTTTCTTCTAGGGAAATAATTCCTTCACGCCCTACAGTTTTAAGAGCTTTTGTTATCATTGAGCCAATTTCTTTATCATTACCAGACGAGATTGTTGCTACTTGTTCTATTGCCATATTATTTACAATAGGACGAGCATATTCTAAAATTTGATTTGTTAAATATTTTGTAGCTTTTTCTAAACCAAATTTTAAAGAAATTGGATTTGAACCCGCAGCTACATTTTTCATTCCCTTTTTAACAATAGCGTAAGCTAAAACAGTAGCTGTGGTTGTCCCATCACCGGCCACATCATTTGTTTTAGAAGCTGCCTGCCTAATTAAAGATATGCCAGTATTAGATATATTATCCTTTAATTCGATTTCTTTAGCTATACTTACGCCGTCATTAATAATTTGAGGAGACCCATGCTTTTTATCTAAAACGACGTTTCTTCCCTTTGGTCCTAAAGTAACTGAAACTGCTTCGACGAGTACTCTCATTCCTTTTTCCAATGCCTGTCTAGCTTCTTCTTGATACAATATTTTTTTACTCATCTTATTAAAATTAAAGTCGAAAGTTTTTAAAAGTGAAAATATTTTTAAAGATATTTGGTACCCAATTTTTAAATTTATATTAAAAATTAGAAACCAAAGTTAAAGAAATAGCTACTAAGTAAATAGCTATTAAGAAAAATACTTCTAGTAATTATGATATAAATTAGTTCCAACTCTTTTCAGATTGCGATAAAACAAAACTAGCAACATCTTCAATATCATCGTCAGATAAACGACCACCAAAAGCTGGCATAGCATTTTTTCCATTAGTTACCTGATAAGTTATTGCACCAACGCTATTCATCAGGTTTGTTGATAAAGCCTCCTTTTGTAAAGTTTTTTCAGGCATAATAACATTATTACCGCCAGCATGGCATGCCGAACAATTAGCAGTAAAAACATTTTCTCCATGATTAATATCAACAGCTTGAACTGGAGTGCAAAAAAGAATAACAGTTATATAAGGAATAAACAAACCAAAAAAAAAATTTTTCATTAATAATTCTCGTTTAAAGTATCTTTTAATTTAACAAAATAAAAATCTATTATTTTTTTAATGCAGAATAAGAGATTAAAAATCTTTGCTATTTTATAATATTAATTAATAATAAATTTTCCCTCCTCCCCATTTTTCAGAAACAATTTTTGGTTGTAATAGGATGTGTCCAGCAATATCTATCAAATCATTCTCATCTAAAGATCTCATTCGCGTAAAAATATTAGCACTTTTAATACTCGGATGAATCTCAGCAATTGATTCTAAACCATCATAAGTTGTTGGGTTTTTCATATAATCCACTAAGGCATTAATGTTATTACGAGCTGGAGTAGCTAAACTTAGTGCTTCTGGATCAAGTCCTAAATTGGGATTTGTTTTTGTAATACCACCCACATGACATTGTCCACAACTGGAATTAAATAATCGTTTTCCTCGTTTAACTTGCTCAGGTGTTAATACTGTTGTTTTTCCATCATTAGTTACAGGAATTGTTCTTGTCGCTTCATCTAGTTCAATAGCTAAAACTGATAAATTAGTTAAACTTATTATAGATACTAGAGCGAAAGTTATAAAAAATTTTTTGAACATATTAAATTTAAATTGTAAAATATTTTATTATCTTATTGAAACAAAAAAACAAACATTACTTTCCTTTTTTATTTATCTTAATTAAGATGAAAGTCTGGTAATTCTAATTGTTCCTTAATCTTTTTTGCTATTAAACCTCTAAGTCTTATATTTTCCCACCCAGCAACAAGTACTATGCTAACTAAAAGAACTTGACTAAAAAGAAGTATTGGGTCAAGCCGCCACCCATGAATAATTAAAATAGAACCATAAATTAATCCTAATGTTGTAAAAAAAATATCCTCATCACGACAAAGTTCTGGTCTTATAATTCTTAAAAAATATAAAAGTAAGACACCAATAATTATTATTAAGCCTAGAAGAAAGTTTGCTCCAAAGACTATATTTATCATAAATCTTTAAGTCTTAAAAAAATTATTTGACAGATTGTTAAATATATAGTTTTTCTTTATTAAGATGAAATTAAACTTAATAAGACAATGACTTATATGAAACTATGATATTGATTTCATCAAAATTATAGATTTAAAATGGTATTTTATTGAGACTAATTTCTAAAAATGAAATCTCAATATAATGTGAAATATTATTTAAATAAGCGAAATTTAAAGTTTTATTTTTTTGGAGGTACACGAGTTATAGCATCTTTTTGACTCACAAAAGATAATGCGATTGTGATAGGTAAAACTACTATAAGTCCACCGGCAATTAAACTATATAAAAAGTTTGTTAGAGAAGGTGTCATAATTTTATTTTTCTTTCTTTTTTATTTAATAAATAAAAGGATAAATTTTCTTGAAATATTGTAGATGTAGATTCATCTATATGTTTATTTTTTCTATACTTCTAGAAATATCTAATAATTAAAATATATAAAATACTAGAGTTTATTCGTGTAAGAAAATAAAATCTAAGCTTATTATAACATATTTTTAGCAAATATGATTATAGAAATACTGTAATCAATCTTAATCAAAAACCGAAATAGATGTATTCTTAGTAGTTTTTTTAAAAAAAACTAGGCCTTCCTTAAGTGCATATAAAGTGTAATCTCTCCCAATACCCACATTTTGACCTGGTTTAAATTTTAAACCACGTTGTCTTATTAAAATATTACCAGCTCGAACTTGATGACCATGAAAACATTTTACTCCAAGTCGTTTAGATTTAGAATCTCGTCCATTTTTCGTACTTCCTGCACCTTTCTTATGAGCCATTTTATTATTTGTAAGAATGTAAGAATAGTATGATTTATAAGTGAAAAACTGTTATTTTTTATAATGATTTTATAAAAATAATATATACTAGATTTAAAAAATTTGTAAACTTCAAATTTTTTATAACTTTCATCTAAAAATTAGCTTTTAAATGAAAATATGATATTATCAATTTATATATAAAGTAAAAAAATATTTATATTACAATAAAAAACGAATGAAAAATTTAAACCTAAAAGAGAAAGTTCTATATCTGTCGAAAAAAAAAATTTTAGCTCTTGTAGAGCAAACTTATATTAAAAAAAGTATCCCAAAAGTATTTGTTGGTGATACTGTAAAAATAGGAGTATTAATTAAAGAAGGAAATAAAGAAAGAATTCAATATTATCAAGGTATTATTCTAGCAAAAACTAATAGCGGAATTAATTTAACAATCTCAGTTCGAAAAATATTTCAAGGTATTGGTATCGAGAGAAAATTCTTAATTCATTCCCCAAAATTTGAATCACTTCAGGTAATAAAATCTGCTCGTGTAAGAAGATCTAAGCTTTACTATTTACGTAAAACTACTACAACAAAAGGAAGCCGTTTAAAACAAAGATTTACTCCTAAATAAATAAATTAAATTGCATCTGGCTGGGTTCGAACCAGCGTTGTTCTAAAAAGAAGACGGATTATGAGTCCGTTGCCTTCAACCACTCGGCCACAAATGCTATAGAAATTTATAACCGTATAATAATAATAAGGAGCTGGTGGGATTTGAACCCACGTCCATTTAAAATAAGTATCTAATTAAATAATAAAATCACAGATTTAGTTATTATTATTGTTATGAATGAATGATTAAATTTTTTAAAAAATTTAATCATTCATTCATAACAATAATAATAACTTTGAGTAGTTGGTTTTTCATCTTTTTTTTTATCTCAAGAATTAAGCTCATTTTAATATTAAAATCAATCTAAAACTTTAATAAGTTTTAGGAAAACATACTTTTTTACCTCTTTCAATTAAGAATTGTATCAGTAATTGATAATAAAACTAAAGAATTTTATACAAAAACTTGGTTTTTATTAAAAATAATAATATTATTTGCAATTATTTAATATCTTAGTAGTTAAATCTGCTTATTAATTAACACTAATTATAAATGTCAAAACCATTACAGCCCCTTATTTTGACCTATATATAAATAATATTATAATTTGAAATTGATAACTAAATTTTAAAAGCCAAAAAGTTTATACGTCTTTTAAATGTTATATATATATAAATCAATTGTCAAAGATAATTTTTAATATTATAAGCAAGAGCTATACTAAAGTATATAATTGTTAAGATTTTAATTAAATTATCAATTGAATTTTCAGCCTTACTAGAACTTTCAAAGATTTTAAAAGGATCTAGATTTTCTTGTAAACTTTGTTCATTTGGGCTCCTAATTAATATAATAAGAACCAGAAAAAAGTTAACTAATATTGATATTATACTAATAAATTTCATAAAAGTTATATTAATATCAATTCATTAACACATTAATAAATATTGGTATATATAATAATTTATTTATTATTATTTTTTACTCTCCTTGAACTTTTAATAATAAAAATCCGAGAGACAAACCTATGAGTACCATACTAAAACATAAAAGACTAATTGATAAAATTTCTTCACCCATAAATTCTTCAATCCTTATGATTAAACTTTATATTTATATTATCCTAAACTTAAAATCCGTTACGCCCCCAAACAACTAAAGAGAGAGAGAACGTAAATATCATCATTATAGTAGCCCAACCTAAACTAATTATATCCATAAATATCTTTTTAATACTTAAATTTAATTATATAACATCAATATAATAGTAATTATACATTATATTTTGAAAAAAAGTCAAAATATAATATACAGGTGTACTTTATAATACTAGAATAAACCTAATGTTAATGCTTTATTTATTGGTAAACAAGCTCCAATACCTAACCAAATAGCTACAAACGTTCCAATCAGAAATATAGTTGAAGCAACTGGTCTACGGAATGGATTTTGAAATTTATTCACGTTTTCAATAAATGGTACTGTTATAAGTCCAGCAGGCACAGAAGCCATTGCTAAAACACCTAATAGTTTATTTGGTAATACTCTTAATAGATTAAAAGTTGGAAAAAAGTACCATTCAGGTAAAATTTCTAAAGGCGTTGCAAAAGGATTAGCTTTTTCTCCTATAGCCGAGGGTTCCATAACAGCCAAGCCAATCACTATTACGAAAGTCCCTAAAATACAGATAGGAAACATATAAAAAATATCATTTGGCCAAGCTGGCTCACCATAGTAGTTATGGCCCATTCCTTTAGCTAATTTCGCTCGTAATTTTGGATCTGTTAAATCTGGTTTTTTTAATATTGACATAATTTCTCCTATTTCTTATTCTTATTAGTATTAATAATACAAGTTAAAATTTCATTTGTTTTATGAATTCTTTATTTATCCGTGAATCAAAATCTAATATTGATATATTAACAATATTGACTATAAAGGACCTGAGATACCTTGTTTTCTTATCATTAAAAAATGAGTAATCATTAAAGCAGCCGCGACCAGCGGTAAAACAAAAGTGTGGGCACTATAAAAACGGGTTAGAGTATTTTGACCTACGCTTACTCCTCCTCGTAGTAATTGAACTATAGGTGGACCAATAATAGGAACAGCTTCAGGTACCCCAGTCACGATTTTACAGGCCCAAAACCCTACCTGATCCCAAGGTAATGAATAACCTGTTACACCAAAAGATACTGTAGTTACTGCTAAAGTTACCCCTGTAACCCATGTCAATTCACGTGGTTTTTTGAATCCCCCTGTTAAATATACACGAAAAACATGTAAAATTAGCATAAGAACCATCATACTCGCAGACCAGCGGTGAATAGATCGGATTAACCAACCAAAATTAACTTCAGTCATAATATATTCTACTGATGCAAAGGCTTCACTAATACTTGGCCTATAATAAAATGTCATAGCAAATCCTGTTGCTACTTGAACTAAAAAACATGTAAAAACAATACCACCAAAACAATAAAAAATATTAACATGTGGGGGTACATATTTACTTGTAATATCATCAGCAATTGATTGAATTTCTAGCCTTTCTTCAAACCAATCATAAACTTTACCCATAACTTTAATTAAATTTAAAATTTTAAAAGTTTCTTCTACGCAATTAGACTTAATTGCCAGAAACCAGATTTGAACTGGTGACACGAGGATCTTCAATCCACTGCTCTACCAACTGAGCTATCCCGGCTTTCATAAAAAATTATATCATAATTTCTTTCCTATTTTAATTAGTATTATAGAAAATATTTTGCTAGTTAAAATATAGCTAGGTTGTGATTATATATATATATATATATATTTTTTCTTAAAGAAGAAAATTGTCTAAAATATAGAATTTGATAAGTCCATTAATAAAATTAATATAATTATGTACGCATTGTTATTGAAGACTTAAGTAAAAAGTAATAAATTGCTCGATACATTATATATCGAGCAATTTATTACTTTTAAGATTAAACAATTTCAAAAATCTCTTCAAATTTCTTTTTTACCTTATAACCTGAATCTATTGATTCTAAAGGGTCTTTTCGTAAGCGATGACGTAAACATAAAATAATAATTTTTTGAATATCCTCAATCTCAACGATTTTTTTACCTTGATACGCAGCATAAGCTTTTGCAGCTCGATTCGTTACTATATCACCTCTTAATCCATCTACATTTAATTCGCTGCATACTTTTGATATCTTTATCCTAAACTCATAAGATAATTCAACCGTATTTAATAAATTTTGAGCATTAATAATCTTTTGTTTTAATAATTCTTGCTGATCCTTATACTTATTTACCCATGCATAAGGGTCTAAATCAAATAAAGTTCTCTCTTCAACAATTTTTACCCGTAAATCTGGATCTTTTACCGTTTTAATTTCAGCGTGCATACCAAAACGATCCAATAATTGAGGTCGTAATTCTCCTTCTTCGGGATTACCTGAGCCTACTAATACAAATTGTGCTGGATGACGTATAGAAATACCTTCTCTTTCGACAGTATTCCAACCTGAAGCTGCAGAATCTAATAAAATATCAACTAAGTGATCGTCCAATAAATTAACTTCATCTACGTATAAAATACCTCGATTCGCTTTTGCTAATAAGCCTGGTTCAAATGCTTTAATTCCTTCTGTTAAAGCTTTTTCAATATCAATTGTTCCACATACTCTATCTTCCGTAGCTCCTAAAGGCAAATCGACCATAGGGATTTTTATAAATTCTGTTTCAAATTTTTCCAAAGATTCCTCCTTAGGATGACGGTTAAAGGGATCATCCTTTATTACTTCAATTTTAGGTAATAAATCTGCAATTGCTCTTATAGTCGTTGATTTTCCAGTTCCTCGATCTCCCATAATCATTACTCCTCCAATTTTGGGATCAATAACATTTAACTCTAAAGCAAGTTTCATTTCTTCTTGACCTACAATAGCTGTAAATGGAAATATTGGAGCATTTATATTATTCAAGGTTTGTTTACTCATTCTTTTTTAATTACAATATGAATAGTGGTAATTTCTTTTGATTATAGACTAGAGTGATACATTATTTACATAATGTATCACCCTAGTCTATATATTTAATGTATATTTTTGTTTGTAGTCTATAAATACAATGTTTTACCTAAGCGAAATGCTAATAATGCTGGTATTATAGCTAAAGTTAATGCTATTAGAATTTCAGTATTTGTCAACATATTTATAATTAGTATTTCTTGTTTTTTTAGAAATTTAAACTCTTTGGATATATTATAGTCCTATTTATTTCAATTGTTCTTTTTATTGTAACGTGTTAATACGTTATAGAAACAAATTAAATGAATTTTAAAAATGACTTCTTTATTTCCCTTAATATATTCAATTGTTCTCTTTTGTTTTTTAATATTAATTATTTTTTTTATTATAAAACAAGTTATTGATACGCAAAAATTAGAAAAAAAGACATTTGAGTTACAAGCATTACTGAAAAGAAATAATACTTCATACGAATTATATTATAAATTAGGTAAATTATATTTAAAAAAAAAACTTTTTCCGAAAGCAATTTTATTATTTCGAAAAGCTACAAATAATTGGGATATAAATGATAATATTGGACTTGGACATGTATATAATGTTATAGGACTTACCTATTTTACATTAAAGGAATATAATCTCGCCATTTATTACTACAAAATCGCTCTTAAGATTATTCCTGATTATACTATAGCTTTAATAAATCTTGCATATGTTTATGAAAAACAAAATTTACTACTTGATTCTTACAATTATTATAATAAAGTTCTATACTATAATAAAAATAACAATTTAGCTATAAAACGAATTAAAATAATTCGACGATTATTAAAAATACAG